TAAGGCTCAGGAAGGGGGAACCTATAAGGAAGAACAGGATAACAGGTACCATGCGGTATCTGATGGAAACGGATCCTTGGGCAGGATTTAAGGAGGACAGAGAGAGATGGGAACGAGGAGGCTGTGAGACAGTGGACGATGTCGATAGTGTCGATAGTGTCGATAGTAGTGTCGATAGTGTCGATAGTGTCGATAGTGTCGATAGTGTCGATAGTGTCGATAGTAGTGTCGATAGTGTCGATAATGTCGATAGTGTCGATAGTGTCGATACTTTATGCCCAATTTCTGGTCGGGGGGAGAGACCGGCTGCGAAAGGAAAAGAGAGTGAACCTTTAGAGCGCCAGCTCACCCTCCCTGAAGAGGAGAAGACCCAGGATTTCCTAAACCAGCATTCGGGACTGGAGGAAGCCTATCGCAGGAAGGAGACATGGACGGAGGACCAGATAGTCGAGTGGGCGGTCTCTTCCATCAGGGTAAGGGAGGGCTTAAAGAGTCGGGTGGGAGATATCTATTCACAAGCAGAGAGAACCTCCCCGCGTGACGTGCACAAGCTGCCCCCCCTACAGCCTAGCACCACCTTGGCCGGTCTGCCCTATCCTCTCTCGGAACCATTGAGCTCTGGGCTATCGAGGTTGGCTGCCACCCCCTCTCGATACGAAGAGCTCGTGGATCTCCTTAATGAGGAGAGCAAGGTAATAACCAGCACATGCTATCTGCTCTTCCGCTTATTTGGTCCGGGAGACCGAGCCTATTTCTTCCGTAGGAGCCCTGTGCAACACCTTTTTGCGACCTCCTACGCAAAACTACCCAGTTACTCGCGACTAGTGCCAAAGGGCAGCCTCGGTGCAGCCACCCTAGCTAACCTGAGACGCGATCTTAAGAGGGTTATTTGCCGGGTCATCAACCAGTTAGTTCTCCCCGAGGAGCTCACCCTAGAAGAGATTGATATGGTGGCTTGTCATACCGGCATCTATGCAGGCCTTATGGGCCGCACTAAAGCGCCCCATACGTGGGAGGCGTACCAGTCAGGTTCCTTCTGGCCCTTCGTCATGGAGAAGTGGGGAGACGGGTGTCCCAAGCCCCTCTTAAAGCGGGTGCTCTACTCGGGCTTAAATGGAGCTAGCTTGACTAGCCAAACAGGTGCTATCTCCTTGTTTATTAAGGAAGCGCACCAGATGCACCAATCCACAGATCTCATTGACTTTAGGAGGAGGGTCTTAAAGAACCCTATCCTGCAAGAGCTCGCCCTTTTCCACAACCTAGTGGGTTCCAGAGACCGAGTCTATCTCCCGTCCCAGACCAAGCCGTACTATGGAAAGCTAGAGGAGGAGTCTTTGCCGGGGAACTCACGCAGCCTATACCACAACGGATTGCTGACCTCTCGCATACTTGCTTCTCATGAGGTGGTTCTCTTGATGCACCTTGTCTCTTACTTAGAAGAAGACCGTCTGGGTGTCCCTCTTAGCTTAGAAAACGATGGGTTGGTTCACCTTACTCGACGCTCTAGCCGCCTCTCCACTTTCCCTTTGCTTGACAACTCGATCCGACGAGACAGCCTGCGACTCCTAGGGCTCGAGATCCCAGTGGAGCGCAAGGAATGACCCCGTACCAGAAATTGACTCAAACTGAAAAGTATCGACACTATCGACACTATCGACACTATCGACACTAAATTGACTCAAACTGAAAAGTATCGACACTATCGACACTATCGACACTATCGACACTAATCGACACTATCGACATTGTCGATCCCCCCCCTCCTCTTACCTCCTTTACCTTCCATACCCTATGAAAATCAACAACCCCCTGTCAATGTCACCATCTGCTCTTGCTGCCTCCTTTCTCCTCTATTGGCAACTTCTTAAGAGCCGCACCCTTCGGGCGCCGCCAACGGCCACGTGGGTTCGTCACCCACAACCATTTTATTGTCGTATTGTTCAATTCTTTTCTTTAAAGGAGGTATATCTTACATGATCGTTCTTTTCAACTCATTCGTTCAGTTCCTTGGCTTAGTGGGCGTCTTTAAGTAGATTATGGACCGAGCCTCTATCAACGCTGTACACCAAATGCTCGTTGTCCCTAACGAGGTCTGTCAGAATGGTGGGCCCCATTCCCTTACGGATGCGGACCGCCAGAAACTCATAACGGACGTTGGTAGCAGGGTGTGGAACCGTGTGGTTGGACCACCAGAGCCCAATACCTCTTCTACCCCGTTATGGATCGTAAGAAAGACTGTCCTTGAAGGGTTTCGCGATATCGTAGGAGGCGCCGCCTCCTCGCTGGCATACGTCTATAACAAGGTTTCGGGCAGGGGAAAAGCCCTGGAGAGTTCCACGCGGGAAAGAACCCGCCAGCTTGCTGTTCAGGGGATGTGGAGCTTTCGTCTTCCCGCATGCCTTGCTATGCTCTCAGCCTACCTTCTCGTCCGACATGGAAAACCTAGCGTAATTGAAAGGAGCAAAACAAGCAGAAGCAGATACGGATGATAAACGGAGCCCCTCTCCTCCTGCTCGAAATAGTTTTTATGGGTCCCACACTATAGAGATAGGATATTGGCGGAGATAACAGATTGCTCAGTGTGCTTGGCCCATTCGTTTTCTTAGCTCCACCCAAAAAGAAACTGGGAGGCAGTTTCGGTTTGGCAAGTCCCCAAATTCAATTTAAAAGATTTTTCAAAGAATGTCGCGAGGGAGTCGAGGCTGCCTCCACCTCTAACTAACATTCTTGTAACCTTGTAACTATGCTTAATATACCAGCCCCTCACCCCTGCCGGTGCTAACTCTTCCTCTGCTAGACTTTCGGTCTTTCTTACCCCTAATCCTTGAGATATGGGATTGCTAATAGCAACTGGTGACAGAAGCGGCTTGACCTCCCCTAGCTCTTGTGGTACAATTTCTTCCCTGCGAAACCTAGACTTCTGATTCGGATCGCGGAGGAGGAGTAGTAGAATGCAGTGGGGCTTGACCAGTGGCTCGCGACGGAACAGGCTGACTAAGCCGCAATCAGCTAAACAAATAACCCATTCACCCCTTTTGACTTATTTTTTTTTTTGTATGTATGCTTGGTTTTTCTTCTTCGTTGCTACTTCAGTGTCGTCGTCGCTGGCAAACTTCAGGTAGTGGTCGGATCCTACCTACTCCATATTTTAGCTCACCTACTTATTAGGGTAGTTCGTCGGCGTTAGGTTGCCGGATCCTCCTCAGGTAGCCTCGTCGAAACGAAATAAAGAACGAGAGTGAGATATCGAAACTGCCTCCATTTCAAAATGGATTCCTTATCAAAAAGTGATTAATGATGCGGATAAGCTGATACCGACTCGTCAATCTCCTCCATACTCAATCCGCATCATATTACTTGCACGAAAATAGGGAACTCACTAATAAATCTACCCATCGATTTGGTAGATTTCTCATCTTTTTATCTGCGTCGCTTACTAATAATAACGGGATCCGGGAAATGAGTGGGGCGCGAAGCCGAAGCCTTAAAAAGAAATTGAAAAGGATTTAATCTTTTCTTTTTATTTCGTATTTGTAGTTGAAAACAATTGGGAGGAATTTTGGACTCCTTTTACCATCTCAGGAGTAATTGAATGACGAGGAGCCGTATGAGGTGGGAATCTCACGTACGGTTCCGTATAGTGACGTTAGAGCTGTCGACTATTCCACGACTACACCAAAAAAACCCAACTCTGCCCTACGTAAAGTCGCGAGAGTTCGATTAACCTCCAAGTTTGAGGTAACGGCTTACATACCAGGTATTGGCCACAATTTGCAGGAACATTCGGTGGTCCCCGTGAGAGGCGGAAGGGTCAAAGACCTACCCGGTGTTAGGTATCACATTGTTAGAGGAACCTTAGATGCTGTAGGGGTGAAGGATCGTAAAAAAGGGCGTTCTAGTGCGTCGCAGAACATTGTCACAACTTGTATCATTGCAACGATTCCGTATCAGTTGTTCTGATATGTTAAATGTGTAGCTGACCCAGCATTGCAAGGGGACTGAAGCCTGCTATTACAGAGATTGATAGAGATTAATTACTACCTATCTATTTGTGTGAAACAACTTGGTGTCTAAGGTGTTCTATTCCAGTAAGTTGAGTTTTACCTGGACTCCCATCTAGAGAATCTTGGGACGTTTTTTCCTCTTGGAACAGGTTTAGATTACGACCACGGAGATTCAGTGAAGGCTTTATGCACATTTACTGATTGGATTGAGAAACCTACGGACATTCCTAGTAAGATAACTGAATTGCGAGATTTTCTTCTTCTATATCTAAACTTCGATTTTTTTTTTTATCCGTGGAATGGGGGAAAACGGATACTCAATATGCAATGAGTAAATATGATTTGCATCTCAAAAAATAGATGGTTCAACATCATTTGAATAGTTTCTATTCAATCATGTGGAAAGCTGTATTCGATGAAAGTCGCACGTGCAGTTTGGAGGGAGATCCCCGACTAACTGGTGGATCCACCCTACAATATGGAGTAAAGAAGCCGAAATAGTAGCCTAAGATACCATTGAAATAAAAGTGAAATAAAAGAATTGATTGAAATCTGACATATTTATATTTGCAAACTCGTGTTACATCGGAGCAGTGTAGTGAACAGAAATAAAAATATCGAATCAGATCCAATTTATCGTAATCGATTAGTAAATATGCTAGTCGATCGTATCCTGAAAAATGGCAAGAAATCGCTGGCTTATCATATTTTTTATCAGGCTATGAAGCGGATTAGGTAAAAGACAAATAGGAACCCACTGTCTGTTCTGCGACAGGCGGTGCGCGGGGTAACTCCCGACGTAGTGACAGAAACCAAACGTGTAGGTGGATCAACTTATCGAGTTCCCGTTGAAGTAGTACCGGCAGAGGGAAAAGCTTCGGCTATCCGGTGGTCATTAATCGCGTGTCGAAAACGCTCAGGTCGAAGTATGGCTCTAAGATCGAGTGATGAATCAATGGATGCCGCTAGAAATTCCGGTAGTGCCATACGGAAGAAAGAGGAGACTCATAAAGTTGCGGAAGCCAACAAAGCTTTTGCTCACTTCCGTTAGTTTCGGATTCGTTCCAATCCACAACGAATATATTGTGGGTTGGAACCGGGGCACAAACTATCTAGGAATCAAAAGACGCTACGAAGAAATGGCTGAGTGAGGGGTGAGCGACGAATAACGGGTGTCTAAGACACAAGCGGGGATTGGCAACTACTTCTTCCTTGGGTTGTTAATTGTTAGACTCTTCCCAATAGGGTAGCGGGGGGGGGGGGGGACAATGCAGAGTTGCGGAGTGCCCCGCAAAAAGGCTTGACACGTAACCAGTTTTTCAGAGACTGAATTTGATTGGGACGCGCATCATATGGAGTAAAAATTGGGAGTAAAAATTGGGAGTAAAAATTGGGAGTAAAAATTGTTTGAGATATAAAGAAGAAGCCCCCATATCCGAGAATTCTGGAGACTCAATCAATTTTTTTTGGTTGACACAGATAGGTTTTTGTGATATATTCTAGAATAACAAGCTTACTAGCCTGGGGAATCACTAATTATCTCTTGAAAACCGAAAATTGTCATGACCGCAACTTTAGAAAGACGCGAAAGCGCAAGCCTATGGGGTCGCTTCTGCGACTGGATCACCAGCACCGAAAACCGTCTTTACATCGGATGGTTCGGTGTCTTAATGATTCCCACCTTGCTAACCGCAACCTCTGTATTCATCATTGCTTTCGTCGCAGCTCCTCCTGTAGATATTGACGGTATTCGCGAACCCGTTTCTGGTTCTTTGTTATACGGTAACAACATTATCTCTGGTGCTATCATCCCTACTTCTGCAGCTATTGGGTTACATTTCTACCCAATCTGGGAAGCAGCTTCCGTCGATGAATGGCTTTACAACGGTGGTCCTTACGAACTTATCGTTCTTCACTTCCTACTTGGTGTAGCTTGCTACATGGGTCGCGAATGGGAACTAAGCTTTCGTCTAGGTATGCGTCCTTGGATCGCTGTTGCGTACTCAGCTCCTGTCGCAGCTGCTGCCGCCGTCTTCTTGATCTACCCAATTGGTCAAGGAAGTTTCTCTGACGGTATGCCTCTAGGCATTTCTGGTACTTTCAACTTCATGATCGTCTTCCAGGCTGAGCACAATATTCTTATGCATCCCTTCCACATGTTGGGTGTAGCTGGCGTATTCGGCGGCTCTCTATTCAGTGCTATGCATGGTTCTTTGGTAACTTCTAGTTTGATCAGAGAAACAACTGAGAATGAGTCTGCTAATGCAGGTTACAAGTTCGGTCAAGAGGAAGAAACCTACAACATCGTAGCTGCTCACGGCTATTTTGGTCGTTTGATCTTCCAATATGCTAGCTTCAACAATTCTCGTTCTCTGCACTTCTTTTTAGCTGCTTGGCCTGTAGTAGGTATTTGGTTCACCGCTTTAGGCATTAGCACCATGGCATTCAACTTGAATGGTTTTAACTTCAACCAATCCGTGGTTGACAGCCAAGGTCGTGTTATAAACACCTGGGCTGATATCATAAACCGTGCTAACCTAGGTATGGAAGTCATGCATGAACGTAACGCTCATAACTTCCCCCTAGACTTGGCTTCTGTTGAAGCTCCTTCTATGAACGGATAACACCCGTATGGTTATGCAGCACAACTGGATGCCAAATCTCTCAACTTCAGAGGGGGAGGTTTGGTGTCCAATGAGATGAAGGCTCGTGCGGTATCTCGTGCGGTATTGCGGTATAAAGAATGGAAGAAGATGGTAACAGCTTCTCGCAATTTCATGATTATCAGTTTCCAACCTTGAATTATGAAAACTATTTGGAATATCCTTCCGCGATTTAGTAGATTACGAAGTTTCCTATTCCGATTTGTGGAATGTTTGCAAACCCCCACCCCAATCTTTTGAATAACGGAAAGGAAGGAGTGCATTCCTCATTTCGAAGATTTTCTATTGTCTCGCCATATAGATACAGTTAATATGTATGTGTATCAACCGAAGGACCTATCTAGCTTGCTTAACGGATAGATCTCGTTCCCGTTCGGGGGGAGTCAAATAAATCAACAGAGGGGGCGGACGTAGCCAAGTGGATCAAGGCAATGGATTGTGGATCCATCACGCGCGGGTTCAATCCCCGTCGTTCGCCCATCCAATTGGGTAATTCGATTCCATCGGTCTGCTTGGAACAGAGAGGAACGGTTAAGGTGGATGGGATATGTGTGGGTCTCTTCGACAGTAACCTTTTAGAATTCCCGATCTAATTCCAGTTTTGGATACGATTATTCACAGAAATCACTAGACTCATTTGAAATATGTATCCCATCCTATCTTGAAATTTTCGAAATTATTGGTATAATAAATGTGGGAAATAGATAGTATCTACTGCATAGAATTAATATGAAAAAAGAAAATAAGGTAAAAAAGGTGGCAAGAGAAAGAGTAGGAAGTCCAGATTTTTCATCTAAAATTTCGGAGTTACTAGAAGTCAGTCTATTAGATTACTTCTTCGAATCATTGAAAAACCAACATCTCAAAGAATTTTTAATTAGTCCATCTTCCAATTATGAACCTTTTATTAGATTATCTGACTTGTGATTTCTAAGTTCACTATTTTCACGCAATCTGCGTAATTCACTAAGAAGAGATAGTGGCATAACCCTGGAGATGCTGATGTTGCTAGCAATACCAATCTCTATGCATTGCTTGAGTGACAAAAGGTTGATCGAAAGAAGTGTTGTATCAACGGGAGTCATTAATGGGGGTGACGGAGTCAGAAAGAAACAAGCAGAAAACCCCGTTGATGTTTCCTGCGACTGCTTTCTCCGATTCGAAAGATCTTTATATGTTGAAAGGAACGGAAAGAGGAGAATACCTGCTTCCCACTACTTAGGTTTGAACGAAGATATTTCTGCAGGTTCAACGAAAAAAGAGAAGCAAGTTCGCTACGATGGGATGATTCCTTTGGTTTCCGGTAGATGGAAGGCATGCGTAGTGAGAGGTTCACTCCTTGGCAGAGATATATCCAAGGATGAGACTGAAGGGATTCAAGTATTTTGTAGGGGTAGGTGTTTCCAAAATTCAAGTAGGTTTTTCAAATTCTATAACGATATGGTAGTTTCTAAAAACAACCAAAGTGATTTCGATTTGTTCTTCTTTTGGGAAAATCGTAACAAGCGAGATCCGGGTCGGTTACAAGCAACACAATTTAGAAACGACTCATTAAGTCCCGTAGTATTAAACTCCTATGACAAGGCGTCACTTGAATCCGGAAATTCAGCAGATCACCGGGGGGATGGATCGGGATTTTACTCGGAGCGAGAAGCTTTTTCCAACTTGTCTTCATTTACATCTTGTGAGAAAACGACGTCGTTTCGTGGCTGTATATCCGGATTAGATTGTGGCAAAAATGGGGAAGAATTTCCCATTCCACACACTTATTTACAAATGAGAAATGGATTAATAAATCGACTCATCGAATTTCTCTCGATAATTGAGAAATCAAATCTGATTTCTGATGGGGCAGTAGTTATTGACATCAGTAATAGCGTCAAATCTGTGAAAGGATTTCCATTGAAAATGAAGGGCGACATGCCGCTTACTCAAATATCTGTCAAGAAACTTGGGCTAGCGAGTAGCAGACACCTCAACCTTAATGAGATTCTTCCAAACTATTTTCAAATTTTAGGTATACCTAAAGAAATAAGTGATCGAGGTGAAAATACTACTTCTCCAAACGAATTAAAAGAGGAGGATAACACACATTCAATATATTCTTTAGTTAGATTGTATGGACGAGGTAGAGTCATACCTCTTTACTCGACATACATATTTCTTTTCTATGACTATTTCTGCGCATTATCTACTGAATATTTCTTCCAAATCAAATATCGGTTGAATGGATGGGCGGGGATCGGGGGGTACACCGGTGCAACAAGAATTGCAACTGAATAAAGAGTATTTAAATGGAAAGGTGACGCAGAGCGCCTATTGAACGAATATATTAAGTTTAAATTTTATGAGTATAAAAATGTTAAGTCAAACGCGCATAGATGGCTCGATACGACCGAGGATTCGTCTTCTTTCCCTGCCGGGGAAGTCTTAAAGTATGACTTGGAGGAATCAATTTGCCGTGTATCAGTAATAAGAAACGAATTGCTGAGTAATATTGGTGTCAGTCTCGGTAGTAACAATCAACGGAACAAGAAATATTTTCATCGATTTCTCAATGTTTTATTTCTTTATAAAATGATTGTTGCTGAGATTACTCGCCAGAAAGTTTTGATATCTACCATCGATTATTGCATCGAAAAATTGAACGATATAGATCTCGAGAAATTGAACAAGATAGATCTCACGAAGCTTGATCTTTTATCAAGTTTATTCGATGGTTACATTGATGAACAGATACTTTTTCTCAAAACAATTCTTGAGAGAAAAAAGAGTTTCTTCATTGAATCCAAACTGTTAATGAGTGAGAAATCGGTAGGCTCTTCGACCGAGCTGGAACCTGCAGTGAATCCTACTTCTCTCGGGTTGCCCCGTATCGAATCTATCCGAGCAGGATTTTCAAGCGATGCTTTTTCCATTACGGGGAGGCAATTTCGGAATCTGTTTCTGCATGATTTAAACCGTGGGGGAGGTTCAACTAGAGATATTGGTGAGAATATTTCGAGATACATCTCCGATCAGGTTGATAAACTAAACTTTCTAGACGATTCACCTATACGGAACTGTGCTGGAAACAACTTTATTCCGAGAATCAAAAGAGATTTTTTTCTTGGGAAATGCAACGGTAGTTATCTCGACGTCTCAGAAAACTTCTATATGGGCTTCGAAGATGAAATCATCTCATCTAATATCGTCTCATTTATTCATCCCCAACTATCGGATTCGTTGTCATCCAATTTATCGAAACAAACAGCGGTGGAGGTTGCTGGTCACGTACTCACGCCAATTCAATTTATTTTGTCTAATCTGCATGAATCCACAGCATTAGTAACTCATTCAGATGGACTTTCCAATTCTATTTCGGATCTGAAGAGGTTACTGGCGGGTTTGAATTCATCTCCTCGTGAAACAATAGAATCATCTCTACATTCGTGCAGTAGCGATGGAGTTTATTTGGAGGAGACGTCAATAAACTCCGATTCATCGTCGGATCGGCGACCCCAACCTCGCCTCAAGAATCTGGTATTGGATCGAGTCTATCAGAGGAATTTGTCTATTAAGTATTTCTGGGAACCGGAAGAATTGGAAACATCTTATTGGTCGCTAAGACTCCCATTACGCAGCGATGTAACATCGAGATCTCTAGCAGAATCAATTGGAAAGGAGGTTGCGTACGAAGATACAGACTTTGCGGATCAATCTATCCGGAAGGGGGCTACTCGTCCATTCCACCCTATCAATTTCAATGAATTATTAAAAGATTTGAACAGATATAAGATCTCTTGGATCTTTTGGAAAGACAATATCGGTGAAAAATGGAGCTTATTTAGGGATTACATACCTTGGTTTTTTACCCCCACCTGGTGGAGATACTTCTACGATCTGATTAGAGAAACATATCCAGAAATAGTACTTAAAATAAGTTATGACTCAAATCATAATTTTCCTAGAATTTATAAACTAATTGCTGAGGATGTAGTGGATGGCGCAAAAGCCTACTTATTCCAAAGACTGCAAAGCCTAGGATTGAGATTCGACAACGATTCCATCAATACTATAGTATCCGAGATAGGTCTTCTCATTTTCGAAGAAATTCCTGATGAAGCGGAGATTCTACATTCGGGGGGGTGGTCAGTATCTCAATTTTCCAATAGGTCTATCTTTTATTACTTCATCTTTTCAGTATTAATTGTTCTTGCGTTAGTCAAACATCCTTTGTCTGCCGTTTCGGGTTCCAATTCCTTTCATTCATGGAAACGTTTCAATACTATTGACTATTTGACAGACCCAACGCGTGGATCCTATTTGAAAGAGGTAATGCATTCCCCTTCGACAAGCTAAATGTCAACGAGAGATCTACTAATCCATTCTTTGAATAGATTCTCGAATTATATAAATAATATAATCTTTTTCTTCCTTGTGAAAGATGAACTCAATTCATGGATGTTTCATGAAGAAAGCTCCGATATCCTAGATAGTAAGAAAGAACTACTGACTCAACATCTAGTGACGAATAAAATTCTTTATAGGTATGTGTCGAAATTGAATTCCAATTCTGATTTATTGAGCAACGAGATTTCTCACGAACCTTATCCGCAAGAAAGATCTAATGTTTTGGCATACTTACGGCAATTCTGGCAAAATGATCTATTGACTCACAAGATCCGTAAGTTGGATCCTGCGGAGAAGTGGGCTTTTTCCGCCCTCGAGAGAAATATTCTATTTTCAGTAACAACGAGACGAAGAGGCAGTCTACTAAATATGCCATGTCATGACATACCTATCTCACTCCAATCGGGATTATTACCATCTAAAGGAATTTTGCTAGTAGGACCCACAGAAACTGGCCGATCTTCCATTATTAGAGATGTAGCATTCGATTCCTACTTTCCAGTGGTGAAACTACCACTTAAAAAGCTGATATACAACCGATCCTTTTTTAATAATGTACGTGGAAATTTCATTTCGAAAGAAAGCGTACACCGATTAAATTTCGTTTTTGAAATGGCGAGAGAGATGTCTCCCCGTACACTATGGATTCAAGATATTCATGAATTGAATATTCATCGTTCGTATCATAAGCTAGAAGCTGATCCCAAATTCTTACTTTGCCAAATATTGAAAAGTATTGGTGACAGGCGCGGCAATTCCAACATCCGCAAGAATGTTGTTATCGCTACGACTCACGTACCTGCGAGGATAGATCCAGCTCCAGTAGCTCCGAACCGGTTAAACTAATTAATAAATTTTCGAAAATCCAACGGGTATCAACGTCAGAGAGAATTATCAATTCTATTACGTATCAAAGGTTGCGAAATGGAGGCTAATCCGCCCCTTCCTCCTATTGAAGGTACTGGGTCTGGAACTACGGGTTATAGTAAACGAGATTTACTCCTCCTTGCTAATGAGGCGTTATTAATAGGTACTTCCAAAAGAAGTAAGATTATATGTAGCAACGCAATTGAATTAGCTTTGCATAGACAACATTCGACTGCTAGTGATATGGGCAATGGGATAGAATCCGGTTCTGAATGGGAAATTTTTTCTCACGAGATAGAGGAAGCTACTTCAAAGAATAGTTTGATAGATACTTATCTCACGAATACATATATTGGTCGTAACGCGTTGAAGATGCGATTTTATTATTTGTCTAACTGGTATGTGGAACCTTCAATAACCGAGTCAACATTTAATGAATTCACTCTATTTTCGCATATCCTAGGAATACTAGCTGGATTAGTAGCTCGCGATTCGCTCCAAATGGATATCAGAGAGAAGGAAAATTTCATTGTTATTGACAAATTCGTAGAGAATGACTTGAACCTAGCTTGTGGTGTACTGGAAAACCTCTCGACTAATCTCTCACGTTCAGAAATTTGTAAAGGCGGAAGTCGACGCAGTAGTAGTCTTTCCCTTTACGTTCCTATCGGTAAACCCAAGTATTGTTCAGGTGTAACCTCTACAAGTCGTTCCTCTCAATTTATGAGAAAGGGGGGGTTTAGCCGTCTAACCGACTTCGAACTGCAACAGTCACCCGAGCTAAGAAACTCAAGTCCGACGGAAGTGTCGCGCGAGATCACTTGGTCCCGTAAGGCTTGGCGTCTCCGTTTCCTGCGAAGCGGGGCTTATGAATTGATGAGGGTATCATCTGAACCCAATCATTTGTATAATTTAATTCTCCTTTACCAAAATCGGAATTATATACCCCAACAAGATTTTGAATTCAATAAGATTAAGGGTGACAGAAGTAAATGGTGTGGGAGAGGCGGATATCTATTTAGTTTTGAAAAATCTGCGACTAATGTGACAGATAAATTGATTAAAAGATTGGAAAACCGGTTGGATAATATGTTGCTACGCGAGCAATTTATCGATTTGGGAATATCCGGCGACTCATCTAACGAATATGAGACACACTGTAATCGATTAGATGAAACGACTCGACTCTTCGGGGGGCGCTTCATCTGGGACCCCATGCTTCTGTTCCAACCAGATCCTAACATTCCTTCCTCGCGTCGCAGCTTGTTGCCGACGAAAAAACTTGCGCGGAGGCTTTACACCATTTACGGTATGAGAAGGCAGCACCTTAATAAAATGTCAAATAAAAAAATTAAAAATTTCCTTCTCTATAATGAAGATAATCCGAAATTGAAACCTGACTCATCTATTAAGCGGTGGAATAATCTACCTTTGGATGAAGAGGAGCGAGATTCCGAATACGTCAAAGAAAATTCCTTTATGGATATACATCTGCAATATCCGCAGACATTTAGTCCCGCTCGCTTTGATTCCTACGTGGTAGCAGAAGATTTTCCAGAGCGATTTATTCGGTTTAGGCTTCTGGTTCATAGAAACAAATGGATGAGGCGAAACTGCTGCCCAGTTCCGGATTTTCTTATCTATAATATGTTGCTTGAAATTTATTACTATCTATTCAATCCGTTCCGGTTTGGTGGGGCGTCATCGGATCGAACGACGAAACAATTTTTTCGCGAAAGTTCATAGAACAAATCTTAGATACCCTTCATTCTGTCTAGATCTCTAGCAATAGAATTAGGAGCCAAATCAGTGAAAGGAAGATCTATATTTCACTTTTACTGATAGAAATAATTTTGCTGTAGCATCTCAAATAGTTAAGGAACTGGAGGCCATTTCCTATATGAGTCTTTCTGCTTAGAAATAACATTGAGAGGGAGCAATAGCTCACTTCATAGGGATTTATTTTGCAAAACAGCTTCTTAACATCACTTCTGGAATAGATCCTTTCTAAAATTGTGGGTTTACCCCCCCCCCCAGATGACTGATTGATTCGCTCATTCCAATCATTCAATACACCGGAATCGAGGGGGGGACCCCCAAAAGCGACCTCTGAGTAGGCAGGGTCCTCGCCTTGGGGGGGGGGTAAGAACGCACAAATCTCTTTTTCTTCAATTGTTAGAGCTGGAAGTAAGCACGATAGTGAATCATTCACTGGTTGGTGGGTCATGGTCCGACGCAATTTGATTTGGCGTATGGGGGAAACACAGCTACCCAATTACTAGGAATTATTGACGTAGATTTGGACGAATCTCCCCGGGTAGGATTCGAACCTACGACCAATCGGTTAACAGCCGACCGCTCTACCGCTGAGCTACCGAGGAAAGTCACAGGGGATTCAGTCTCGTACACACTCAAAGACCTTTGTTCCTTGAACCGCTTCTAAATCTGTAACACGTTAAGCTTTCCCCGACATTTTGTGAAGTAGACTTTGCGTACACTCTAACCTCCATTATAGGAGGAGGCGGCGGCAATAGCAATCCCATTTGAATGGAAGGGTCCTCGAATCGTGGTAGAGAGAGAGAGGGGGGGGGGGCAACCGATCGAGGTTGAGATCAACCCCACAAGCCCCCCACGACCTTTATCGATCGGTCGCTAATTAGTACTTTCTATTTCCCCCCCTCCAAGAAGCATGGTAGAATAGCCGCAGGATTCTCCTACCTCGTAGCGTAAAAAGAAGTAATATTTCTGAGGAATAAAAGGAACAAAAGGGAAAGAGATAGAGATGGGGAAGATGAACAATAGTCGGGAGAAATGAACACGAATTGGAGCTTCGTGAGACGAAAGTAGCAGTTTACGGCAAGGGCGGAATTGGGAAATCAACAACTAGCGACACCGACGAAACAGTTCCAATAATTAACCCAAATAGATATTGGGGTATCCTTCCATTTTTGATGTGTCGTATAGTCTCTCCACCAAAAGAATTTGATACGCCAGTTCCGTTGATAAATCCATCAACTACCCATTGATCAAAATGCAGAATCAGCTTTCCTATTAAGATTATGCCCCGTACGAAGTAGATGTTGTAATAATAATCGATATAGCCCCGACTGGTGGACCAATCTTTGGCAAGAAATAGAAAAGTATTTACTATCTTCCCATCTCTTAATTTTTCACTAATTTTTACATCAGCAGGTTTATTAATTTGTCCATAAACTTTGAGGGAAATCGATAACCCAATAAGAGATAAACTCAGCGAGGGGAGTGAGTTGACTAATGTTTCCGCCAATTTTTCAAAATGTTTATTAGCTACGGAGAAAGACGAGATAGAAATCAGCCAATCAAGCAGAAGGTTCAGACCAACTCCTCTTTGAGCTGAATCAATTCCTATCAATCCACCAAAAAAAGTGGGTATCGCCAAAATAATTAGAGGCGACGCCATAAAAAAATTTGATTCTTGGGGATATAGCAAATTTTGCTCAGAATAAGCTTGAATCGTCCCTTCATGAAATCGATCTCTTTCAGATGTAGGCACAGTCACAAAGTTTGTTACTTCCGCAACTTGTTCTCGTACCATATCTGTTGTAGGTGTAAAATTATTCCTGATTTGCCTAGTGAGTGGCTCCGATTGAGCTCCACCCCATGAACTAATAGTATATTCAGATGGAGGAGAAGTATCGAAATCGATGTAATTTATTTGATTGGCACGAAAACTTCCCTCAAAGGTTAAGAGGTAGATACGCGACGTATAAAACGCGGTAAGTCCTGCTGTAGTAGAAGCTATTAACCCGAGGTAAGGGGAGTGTAGCCAACTTTCTGTAATAATTTGATCCTTAGACCAGAAGCAAGATAGTGGGGGTATGCCACATAGGGAAAGGGTGCCCGAAAGAAAGGTAATTCCAGTAATTGGCATACTTCTTCTCAAACCACCCATGAGAAATATATTTTGACTTTTCGCGGGGGAGTATCCAACCACCTTTTCCATGGAATGAATAACTGAGCCAGAGCCCAGAAATGACAAAGCTTTTGAATAAGCATGAGTAATGAGATGAAACAAAGCGGATTGGGAAGCACCGATACCCGAAGCCGGTACCATATATCCTAACTGGGACATGGTCGAGTAAGCCAGACCCTTTTTCAGATCTTTCTGAGCGATAGCTAATGTGGCACCTGATAATGTTGTTACTCCACCTACCCAAGAAATAGTAAACATAGTTGGAGGCAACATCGAAATGAGATTGAAAATTCGAGCTATGAAGAAAATTCCGGCGGCGACCATAGTAGCTGCGTGAATAAGAGCCGATATGGGCGTGGGTCCCTCCATGGCATCTGGTAACCATACGTGAAGTGGAAATTGAGCAGACTTGGCAACTGGACCTAGAAACAGTAAAAGGGCAATTGTATTAGCAAAAATCGGATTGATAACTCCGTTGCTAGTTAGTTCCAGAAATCAGTCACACAATTCATAAATTTCGAAACTACCAGTTATCCAATAAATGCCTGATACGCCCAACAGCAACCCAAAATCCCCTATGCGATTGGTTACAAAAGCTTTCTGACAAGCATTTGCAGCACTTGATCTCGCAAACCAAAAACCTATTAACAAGTAAGAACAGGCTCCAACTAATTCCCGAAATACGTAAATCTGTATCAGATTAGGACTGAGAACTAACCCCAACATTGATGCGGTAAACAGACTTAAATAAGCATGAAATCTCGCGTATCCCTAGTCGTGACACATGTAGCTATCGCTGTAAACCATCACTGAAATACCCACGGTAGTAACTAATATCGACATGACAAGAGTAAGCGGATCAACCAGAAGACCTATCTTCAAACGGAAATCACTTTTCGGAATCCGAGCCCACAAATACTGTTGGATGGAGTGAGTCGCCGCCTGTCTCCAAAATAAAGCGAAGGAGACAAACATAGCGATAACTAGTGAGAAGATATTGAAAACGGCGCACAGGCGCCGCAAGCTCTTCGTTGCTTCTGGAAAAAGAAACGATAAAAATCCAGTTAAACAAGAGGCTACCAACGGACACGAAGGGATGATACAAGCATATTTATTTGAGAGTTCCACGGGCGTAGTAAATCTAAGTTAAATTCGTTATGGTTTTCAACTTCTTCTGATTAGGAGTCAAAAATAAAACTATGTGAACAAAATGAAATAGAATATATACAAGTAATTTAATTAATGTTTTATTATACGAAGAATCCCACCTGTACAATTTTTACTTTCACGCCAAATAAATATGTGAAAAACTTGACAATATTTAAAGATGCCCTTGATACTTATTCAAGTCAGATAATTCAAATTTGAATAGGTTTGCAAGTCTCACCCTCATTGTTTCTTAGTATTAAAAAATCAAAATGGATAGATAAAGAGAGAAAATTGGGATGAACAAATATGCAATAATTGACATTGGTGGTAAACAACTCCGAGTGGAGCAGGGGAGATTTTACGATGCTCGGCACCTCGCCTCGGTTCGACACCCGTCGACGTCCAATGAAAAAATATCAATAAGTCGGGTTTTACTTATTCGTCACGGATCTAGCATTAATTTGGGCTATCCGTGGTTAGATGATGCAGCTGTCAAAGGCAGAATCTTACATGACTGTTTTGAAAAAAAACTGGTGATACAACGGATTCAGTCTAAGAGGAAAACATGACGAACTTTCGGATATAGAGAAAGTATGATTCGATTCGTCGTTGATTCCATTCACTTCGGCGGTGAAAACCTAGACGAATCTTAGCTAGTTTTTTATATCGAGTCCATATATAGATATATATATATATTCATAATATCGATGTGGCAGCAGACAACTTGAAGTTTTTTCTCTACTTCTCCCCGTTCGTGCTCATTTTTATTTAATTCTTTTTCCATTATATCAATTCTATTGATACGTATCAACATAGTTTCGAGTTAGTCGCAAGAAATAATAGATATATGGCAGTCCCTAAAAAACGAACTTCCAGATCGAGAAAGAAAATTCGTAACCGTGCATGGAAAACTAGACCTGAAGAAGTGGCGTCAGTGGCTTTTTCCTTGGCTCAATCTGTTTTAACCGGTCGTTCGACAAGTTTTTATTATGTAACAGAAGAAATGGCAGAGGGGAAAGATTTCCCCCAAAAATAGGATTATCTCTCTCTCTCATTACATTTAAATCACATATATATATATATATATATATATACTACCTATTTAAATAAAAAATAAATGACTAGATAAAAAATTTCGAGACAGAAGAGGGGAAGTATGACACCAACCAGTACTAGTACAAGTAAAATTAGCAGAAAATCAATTTTCAGTATGTAATACTTCAGCAGGAATGCGAGGTATTTCATTTGACTACTTCGATAATCGTTAGTAACAATTTAACAGCTTCTCACATCAGTAAGCTCGATTGATGAAAGTTAAGTCCAGCAGACTACGAGGTAAAACCTGAAATTTGCTTCCATAGGAATTAATAGCTACCTAATCAATAGCTACTATTTAATGTCGATAAATGAGGACAAATTAAGATTAAAGTAACAGAGTGAGAGGTAGGATACTCTATCTTACCGAAGTGTGGTCGGAGGCGAAAAAAAGGACTCCGGATAACAATTAAGTTGGAAATATTCCTTCTTTGCTTCTTTCCTCTCGGAGTTTTTCCTACGCACTTCGGGATAGCAAATTTTTTCTTATCTATACCTAAGCCGCATTTCAGTTTATTAATTGATTGCCTAGAGAAGCAATCAAACCTATATTAGTATCTCCTCGTACATCTAGTCACCCGATCTTCATTCGGAATAGCAGGATTCGAACCTGTGACCTCCATCACCCCAAGATGGCGCGCTACCAAACTGCGCCATATTCCGTTGCATGTGTATACATAAATATGTATATATAAAGATAGAAATAGAAATAGATAGATATTTCTATATTTATATATACATATTTATGGCGTTATATACTGGTACTAACAGCACCTTCGTCTCAGAAATGATTTGTATAATTGATACTGCAGTTGCTTAAGCAATCTCTTCCGGAGGGAGGGGGGGTGCTTCTGACTATCTCGACGCTTTGGCTACATCTCGCGCAAGTAAACATTGACGTGCCACTTCAAACTAATGTAAAATGCTTCTGCATCTACATATTTCTCTTTTCGGAAAAAGCCGCTATGGTGAAACAGGTAGACACGCTGCTCTTAGGAAGCAGTGCCAGGGCATCTCGGTTCGAATCCGAGTAGCGGTATTCCAAAGTTTTCCAACTTCTCTTTCAACATCTTCAATTGATAGCTAGGAAGAACCTATCGATAAGTGGATCAATGTTTCTGTGACGTATCTATCTATATCTACCTATATATATCTAGATATATATAGGTAGATAGATAATAACTGGTTCAATATACTTTTGCAATCAGTGAAAGTTAGATACTAATTTCTAGTTAAGTTGTAGAGGCCAGAATCTTATTCCCTTCAAATGAAAAAAGGAAAGATATCACTTAGCTAATAATTGACTTGAAGCTGATCAAAATCAAGTTGTGTAAATTTATTGGTCTCCTTTCATCACGATTTCTATCTATATGGAACGCGCTTCTATCCATATTTCGTTTTTGATGCCTTTTTCCGTTACTTCGCTAAATCTGATCAATTTATTTCATGAATTTGATAAGTCAAATAAACTTAGCAGGAAGGGTATGACAATAGCGTTCCCCCGTACGACGGAGTTTTCAGTAATCCGCTGGTTCCAAACTAAGCATTTACCAATAAGCAATCTGTACGAGTCGTCAATGTTTCCTTCATGGAGCTTCTCTTTGTTGTACGTAATATTAGAATTCAAGAATCAGAATGGGTTGTCGGGTGCAATTGCAGCACCGGGTGCTATGCTTACTCACGCCTTCGCCACTTTAGGTCTTCCTGAAGGGATGCAGCAATCCACGCCATTGGTACCTGCTTCGCAGTCTCATTGGTTGATGACGCATGTAACTACAACGCTATTGAGTTATGCAACCTTGCTGTGTGGGTCTTTGTTGGCAATATCTCCATCGAGTATTTATTACAGTGATAATAAAAATTACCGCGTCTCAGACTCGATACGCAATTGTTACAGTACTTCATCGAAATTGAATAATCTTACCGGAACCGATGTACGGAGTTTTCTTTATCCACTATCCCCAAACTCGAAAAAATGTCAATTAATAAATCGATTAGATAGGTGGGCTTATCAAATTGTAAGCTCAGGCTTCTCCTTATTAACAATTGGTATACTTCCCGGAGCAGTATGGGCTAATGAAGCTTGGGGATCTTATCGGAGCTGGGACCCCAAAGAAACTTGGGCGTTGGTAACTTGGCCAATACACGCTACTTATCTCCACACCAGGATAACTAAAAGGTGGATGGGAGAGGGATCAGCTGCGGCAGCATCAGCAGGTTTTTTTTTAGTTTGGATTCGTTTTTTGGGAGTCAACTTGTTGGGAATCGGATTACACAACTACGGATGGCTAATATGAAAATGACGAAATTAAAATTTAATAAATCAAGGATAGAAAGATTTGATTCAATGAGTTTTTGATTTCATCGAAAAAACGAAATTAAAATTTATGATATAAAATAATTCAAAAAAGAAAAAAAAAAAAGAGGGGGAGGGGAGCAGAAACAAACATTTAATGGATAATAGATAAGCGGCAGGTAGCTGCATCTATCTGTTTGTCTGTTTTTGTTTCCCTGTCCCAGTTTCTTTAAATTTGTACCCGCAGTTGCAGGCATAAACCATTGGGAAGTGACGAGCATACATAAATTAGGTATCGCTGATGCAGCTAGATTTGGCGAGCTTTTCTAGTTAGTAAAAATCGAAGTGAAATAATTTTTTTAGATCAATTATTTTAAATTCTGTAATTTATATGTAATTTATTTAAGTCATATCTTTTCTATACCTTCACTTTATAGCTGAATATGAAAGCAGTATTGAGAGAACTTCACCATTCCGTAAAGGTAGAATTAAACTTGGATATGAACCGATACCTAGTATTGGTAGAAAGAAACAGGTCGAGGTGAAGACTTCCCTTGGACCAAAATCAATTAAATAAGGATTTGATTCATTGGACAACCTGTAACCATAAAACATTCGACGTAACATGGATAACAAGTAGATGGAAGCCAATACTGTACCAATTGCCTCCAAAACTGTAATTTCTGCCTTAAATAAAGATGAGTATTGTTTGTCGGTAATAACTCCTAGAAATACCAATAATTCCGATACGAAACCGCTCATTCCTGGTAATGCAAGAGATGCCAGCGAGAATGTACTAAACATGGTAAATAGTTTAGGCATAGGGGTTGCTATTCCCCCTAATTCATCAAGGAGGTAGGTACGTGTCCTGTCGTAGCAAGTACCCGCGAGAAAAAATAATGCCGCTCCAATTAAGCCGTGAGATATCATCTGCAACATGGCTCCGTTAATACCCGCGTCTGTTAGGGAACCAATTCCGATAGCTACAAAACCCATATGAGAAATTGACGAGTAGGCTATCCTTCTCTTGAGATTACGCTGACTCATGGAAGCTAGAGAAGCATATACGATTTGAATAGCTCCGAGCAATATCAACCACGATCGAAGAAAAAGATGCGCATGAATCAGTAACTCCAAATTGATCCGAACCGGCCCGTATCCTCCCATTTTTAATAATACCCCAGCTAATGGCATGCATGTGCTATAATGTGCCTCTCCATGAGTGTCTGGTAACCAAGTATGAAGGGGAAATATTGGCAACTTCACCGCATAGGCAATTAAAAAGCCTAAGTAGAGAGCAATCTCTAACGAGATGGGGTATGATTTATCCATTAAAGCTTGAATAGCAAAAGAAGGTACTTCGTTTCCATAAAAACTCATGGTTAAGGCTGCTACTAAAAGAAAGATGGAGCCGCCAGCTGTGTATAAGACAAATTTCGTGGCTGAATATGGACGTCTCTTTCCGCCCCATAAGCATAGAAGTAAATAGACTGGAATTAGTTCCAGCTCCCACATGAAGAAAAAAAGCAAAATGTCGCGGGAAACAAACAACCCAATTTGACCGCTATACGTAACTAGCATCAAAAAATAAAACAGCCGCGTATTACGAGTGATCGGCCAAGCCGCTAAGGTTGCCGAAGTAGTCACAAAACCCGTGAGTAAAATGAGACTCATGGAAAGTCCGTCGAGACCTACTATCCAATGAAAGTTGATGGAGTTTATCCAGCTGAATATCTCTATTAACTGGATGGATTGGGAATCAAATTGGAAATGGCAGTGAAAGATATAAGTAATCAACGAAAATTCCAATATACAGATGCCCAGAGTGTACCATCGAATGATTCTGTTTCCACCATGAGGAAGAATTGGAAACAACAAACTGGCAAAAATTGGGAAGAGAACGATCGTTGTTAGCCGAGGCACATTACTCATCATGAATAAGAAATAATTAATAAAAAATAATTTTCGATACAAAAAAAACTACGTGGGTCAATTATGACGACTCGTACTCGGACTTCGCAAGTCCTGAAACTTCGAGTACGAGTCAAGATGATATAACAATTAATTCCCCTGCTCCGTCTCTAGTAAGCTAACCCCATACTGCGAGTTGTTTCAGCCCCTAAGTAGACACGTACACTCAAAAAATCTGTTGGACAAGCGGATTCGCATCTTTTGCAACCTACGCAATCTTCTGTTCTAGGAGCGGAAGCTATCTGATTTGCCTTGCATCCATCCCAGGGTATCATTTCCAACACATCCGTGGGACATGCCCTCACACACTGGGTACAACCGATACATGTGTCATATATTTTCACTGAATGTGCCATTGAGTTTACTTACTCCTATCAAATTCATATGCCAATTTTTTTTTTTTTTAGTAAAAAAGTTGAAATGAGACTTCTTCCTCCTCGTCTCTTATGTAGAGACTTCTTTTTCGCGCCAAGTGGGACAATTTTATCCCTTTCTCAATCTATTTGGTCGGATCATATTTCTTTCTTTTTCAAACTCGTCTCCTTCTTCTGAAGAAGAAGTTGACTATTTTCAAGATACGATGTGAGGAAGGTATCAAACCAATTCGATAGATCGAGATTATATAGTTGAGCACAAACTTGACTAGATTGGTAAAGCCACTTCATCTATCTATCAATCACCATTTTAACAGATTAAATTGATCGATACGAGTAGATCTCCTATTTCGTTGGAGAGAAAGGGCAATGGATAACCCGGTGGCAGCTTCGGCAGCCGCAACGGCTATCACGAATATGGTGAATATTTCCCCCCCTGCTTGCTGATTCTTAAATAAATTTGAAAATGTAATAAAATTTAAGTTAGCTGCATTAAAAATTGATTCGAGACTCACAAGTGCCCTAACCATATTTCTACTTGTAATTAAGCCAAGAAATCCGACACACAAAAGGTAGGCACCTAAAATTAGTCCGTGTTCAAACATGGTTTATTAAAGTCCCCCAAAAAAAGCTTAATGAGTCAAATTTTTTGCAACTTTTTTATTCTTCTTTTTTTTTCATAAAGTTAGGGTTAATCAGAAAGATAAAAAATTACTTCGAGATGATGATGAAAAAGATGATTTTTTACCAGTTGCAATTGTGTCCTCGTCACGTGCTGAGTTGATTGCTCCCACCGAAGCAACTAGAAGAAGTATTGAAAGAAGCTCGAACGGAACTAAAAACTCACTCAGTAATGCATATCCGAGTTGGTGGACGTCAATCCTGGGTGTATCTGTCGAAAGAGTCTCCAATTGGTTGACAGAACCGATATCAAACCATTTTGTATTATAAATGGTATTAACCAATGCCAAAAAGAGCACTGCGCAGGCTCCTGAAGCGGTGAGGTATCCCACGCCCCAATTATTAGAACCAGATCGAGCCGGTTTTTCAGTAACCATTACGGCAGACGCAATTAATACATTTATAGCTCCCACATAAACAAGCAGTTGTGCGGCAGCTACGAAATCAGCATTCGATACGAAGTATAGTAAAGATATACGGGTAGAAACCAACCCCGAGGAAAAAGCAGAGTAAGCCGCGTTAGCAAATGATATTGTGCCCAAACTCCCTAGTAGAATACCCAATTCTATTAGCAACAAAATAAATTCATGAATTAATTCGGATACATTCGTTGGACACAACTACTTAAATGTTTCATGAAATTTCTATCTGTACCTCGTGCTCTCTCTTCTTCTTTTTTTCTATTAGTTACAAGTAACCAAAGAAATAAATTCACCTTTCGAGATATCCAATTAAATTACAGGTGATTGATTAGATTTTCGGTTCCTCACTCCCAAACCTTTTAGATAAAAAATTTAATGAAGTCGAAATCACTCGAATTGAAAAATCTTGAGATATGGAGATAGGTAGACGCCCCAAAGCCGTTTGATCCTGGTTTAGTTCATGACGATCATAGCTGGAAAGTTCATATTCTTCAGTCATTGACAAGCAATTTGTTGGGCAGTATTCGACACAGTTTCCGCGAAAAATGCAAACTCCGAAATCGATGTTGTAGCTTCTCAACCGTTTTTTCTTAATATCTCTCATTAGGATCCAATCTACGACTGGCAGATTGATCGGGCATACTCTAACACATACTTCGCAAGCAATACATTTATCAAATTCGAAATGAATGCGTCCACGAAATCGTTCAGATGATAAAATTTTTTCATATGGATATTGGACAGTTATGGGTGAACGATTTGAATGGTCTAAAGTAACTGCGGAGCCTTGACCTATGTATTTTGCAGCTTCTACCGCTTGTTGTCCATAGCTTCGAAATTCAATTAGTGTGGAAAACATGGAATACATAACCCCAACCTGCTCTTTGTTTTTGGTACAAATAAACTTATATGTACGGGAGAAAAAACAAACGATGTATCTGTTTCCCTTCCTTTTTAAGAAATTAAAAAGATTTGACTTAAACTGAAACTGAAGGAGAAGAGACTAGCTTAGTAGCAAAAGTTGAAACGAGGCTGTCAGCAACAAATTTCCTGAAGCAATAGGCAAAAGAAATTTCCATCCAAGATCTAGTAATTGATCTATTCTTACTCTAGGTAAAGTCCATCTTGTTAAAATAGAGATAAATATAAATAAGTAAGATTTCCCTAATGTGGCGGTGATACCTACCCCCGACGTCAATACGTCAAAGGACTCACTGCTAGAATCTGAAAGGGAAGAATCCTGCCCAATATTTTCGAGGAGGGGAATTGACGAATCCCACCCACCTAGATATAAAATTGTTACAAACGGCGAGGAAGCCGACAAATTTGAGTGAGAACCAACATAAGATAGACCAAATTTTATTCCCGAATATTCGGTTTGGTAACCTGCAACTAGTTCCTCTTCTGCTTCTGGTAGATCAAATGGCAGCCTCTCACATTCTGCTAATGACGAAATGAAAAATGCTACGAATCCTATAGGCTGACGCCACAGATTCCACCCCATAAAGCCATATCTAGATTGTGTTTTCACTATATCAACTGTACTCAAGCTACCAGATAAGGGTAGTCGGCGGCACTCCCCCCCCCCCCCCCCGCCTCTAATTCAAAACCGTACGTGAAATTAGAGTTTCATACGGCTCCTCATCAATTTCATAGAGAGGGACTAATGACAAATATTACTACCTCTATCTAAGATAAAAATCACCAACTTAAATTAATGGGATTCCGTTTGCCACGACAAAGCAGTTGCTTCCGAATCTATCTCAACCTCATTTTCTTCTTTGGAAGTTGCCACCTGTTGTAAAGCCAAAACTTATCAAATTCGACATATCTAGTTATTTCTAAAGAGAAGAAATGAAATTACTTCTAGTTCCACCTGAAATTTAAAATAAAATCGACTAGTTCGGCGATGTGTCTGTTGTACCAAGTTTCGAGCTAAAGCTAAGAAAAGCTTGTAGTTGAATTTGTGATCACCAAACCTATCGTGGGGGTTACTTCGTTCCAAACGGTTATCGTCGCAGTGAACAGGACTATACTCGAGACTGAAATCAGTTGGATGTACCACTCAGCTGTCCCTACCGAGACTGAGTCCATTTCATGTGAAGAAATAGATAAGAGAAGCGGGTAAAAATTTTCAAATTTTCAATTATATCGGTGCTCAGATTGTCCCTGGTTGCTACCAAAACTATCTCCGCCTCACAAATCTCTTGCGCATATTAGTGTTTCTTACCGCTCACTTCTATCTAATCCTGAGGGAAATCGAAGAATGACTACCTGTTCCCGCGTCAAGTCTAGACGTCTCCTAGATCTGGGGTAAGGCGGCATTTACCGCTCGGATATGCCTTTACCCCCGTACATGAGGTTAGGGGTTTGAACCCGTAACGGCGAAAACGCCGTTTGATCTCACCCGAATAACTATTGGGTTTGTTACTTAACAATATCTTCACAGTATTAGTAGCTAGAAGTTTCTATTTACTCCTTCCGTGTAGCGAATCGCACGTAGGGATGCAGATGATATACACAAGGCCAGGGGTATTTCGTAACTGATAGATTGGGCAGCGGCTCTGAGACCACCTAAGGAAGAGTATTTGTTATTTGAGGCGTATCCTGCAATGAGAAGACCCAAGGGTATGACACTTGAAACGGCGATCCAAAAGAAAACACCTATATTCAGGTCAGATAAGACAATACCTTGGTTGAAGGGTATTACTAAGTAACTTAGTAGGACTGGTATGACTACAATGGCTGGTCCAGCGGTAAATAACCAGGCATCCCCTTTGGATGGAATAACATCTTCTTTTAGTAGAAGTTTGATTCCATCTGCCAAGGATTGAATAATTCCCAGCGGACCCGCATATTCCGGTCCAACACGCTGCTGTACCCCCGCAGACACTTTTCGCTCAAGCCACACAATTACCGATACTCCTATCGTGACTCCCGTAACTAAAGTAAGGGTAGAAACTAGAATCCAAATTAACTCGAAAGATTTGGTCTCAATTCCCAAATTGGTAAATAATTGAACTAATTGTTTCCCGTAAATTTCGATATTAGTTGCCATTTCAGCGGTCAACCTCTCCCATGATGATATCTATACTACCTAATATTGTCGTGATATCTGCGAGCTTCATTCCTTTTATCAATTGGGGAAGAATTTGCAAATTTATAAAACCAGGTGGACGAATCTTCCACCTCCAGGGGAAAGCGCCGCCATCTCCAACCAAGAAAATTCCCAATTCCCCTTTAGGGGCTTCTACTCGTACGTAATGCTCCTGTTTAGGCAATTTGAAAGTGGGGGAAGATTTTTTCCCAACGAATTGGTAGTTGAAGCCACCCCAGTCTATTTCTTTTTTTTGTTGGACGAGACGTCGACCTTCCAAATTTTCAAATGGACCTCCTGGAAGAAGTTTCAGTGCCTGTTTAACTATATTTATGGATTCCTTCATTTCATCAATTCGTACCAAATAACGGGCTAAGGAATCTCCCTCTTCTTGCCACTTAATCTGCCAATCCAGGTTGTCATAACATTCGTAGTGATCGAGTTTACGAAGATCCCATTGAACTCCCGAAGCCCGTAATACAGGTCCAGATAAGCCCCAACTGATAGCGTCTTGTCTACTGATGAAACCTATCCCCATTACTCGTTTCATAAAAATGGGATTTTTCGTAATTAATCGCTCATATTCATGAATTTTTGGAAGGCAGTAGTAGCAGAAGTCTAAACATTTGTCTACCCACCCGTAAGGTAGATCCGCGGCAACTCCCCCGATGCGGAAGTAGTTGTGCATCATTCGCATGCCGGTAGCAGCCTCAAGCAAATCATAAATCATTTCTCTCTCTCGAAATATGTAAAAAAATGGAGTTTGCGCACCAATATCTGCTAAAAATGGCCCAAGCCATAACAAATGCGAAGCAATTCGGCTTAATTCGAGCATGATTACGCGTATATAACTAGCTCTTCCGGGTATTTGAATATTAGCCAGCTTTTCCGGTGCATTGACTGTTACTGCTTCGGCAAACGTGGTGGCTAAATAGTCCCATCTTGTTACGTACGGAAGGTATTGCAAGGTGGTACGGTTCTCGGCAATTTTCTCCATTCCTCGATGCAGATATCCCAAAATTGGTTCGCAATCAACCACATTCTCACCATCTGAGACGACAACAAGCCGAAGAACACCATGCATAGATGGGTGATGAGGGCCCATGCTTACTGTAACCGGATCTAGTTCTTTAAGATGCATACCCGTGAATCATTTCCTCTCCAGTAAATATTATGGGATCTAGCTTCGCCGAAAAAAAGTTATGCCAATTACGACATGTTGAAGTGTCAAACCTCTATTTAGTTGTTAACGCCCCTTCAAACCCCGAATGCCTAAAGTTTCTACAACTTTGGTATATAGGACTGTATTCTGATCGGATAAATAAATTAAAAGACGCTTACGTCTACCGAGTAATTTTCGTAAACCTCTTCGAGATGAGTAATCTTCGGAGTGTATTTCCAGGTGAGAGGTTAGTTTCAAAATCTGATGAGTCAAGTAGTAAATTTGGGAGGCGGTGGACCCAGTATCTCTGTTTCCACCGACTAGCTGGGCATCAATAGATTTAGATTTATCCGTAGTAGTAGTAATATTAATAATAATTACGATTGCTCGCCCTACCTCAAATTGATTATAAACTATTTAGTCAACAGTTGCAGCAATGGCGCCTCGGACGAAAATGAAGTCCGATCTTTTTATGTGTGAGATAGTACCGCATCAAATAAGCGTGGGCTTCTCCATTTCACCCACGAATAGTTACACCTGCTGCCGAGATTCACGTTAGATATATTGTGTAATTAATTGAAATTACCAATACGGAGATCACTCCAATTAATTACACATATGTCAAAAACTTTGCGTTCCGCTTAATACCCCTTCGATATTGTTAATGCCGAATAGTGGGATACATTCGAATTTTAAGTGTTGCAAATCGACTACCGGTAGTAACGTTGAAACAGAATCTCCCGGTGCAGACTAATTCTTCCAGACGGTGACTGGGCCACATAAATCGTTTAATTTTTTGAACTTCCCTTAGTTCCGAAGGCTCATATTCTTTGCTACTGTGGGTCCGTTCAATTTTCGAGATAGAATGAAATTTAGAATCGAAGTAGTGTGTTCCTAGTTTTGGAGACCTCAAAATTAGCAGAGACCGAAGGAATCGGAGTTCCCGTCGACGTCGTGCAAGCAAGAGATCTTCAATATTATAAATATGAGATCGCTTCTTGTTTACTTCCGCGGCGATAAGTGACAATTTTGAGATATAGGTGTCACTGTAGACTCTTTTGTATAGTCGTTTCCCGACTCTGTTTTTCAACCTGGACTTGAATTTTAGCAGGGGATTAATTATTTTGTATACCAAATTTTGGTCGTCAAGTAAGATCGATAAACGATGAGCTGAAAGAATAGACAGATCATAGAAAAGACTAAGTTTCGTTGTTGCATTGAAATATAGGTCTAACAGGTCGGAATCTACATCGGTATTGGCACAAAGTGGGACGAGATCGCGGTCATCTCCTAACATTCTTGTGATAGCTGTCAGGCTTCTCAAATTTTCCAGTTTCGCTTCAGATTTCCATTTCCACCGAAATAGATAGTCCATATCTTCCCTTTCGTCTAGCATTATTTCATACAGCTCATCAGATACTTTTTGAAATCTACGAGTTATATCTGGTACTATGCCGTATGTAGTATTATCCCTCAAAATAGGATCTATGGACCTCCTTCTCTTATTTTTGAAGAGGCTTTTTGTTCTCGCAAAATCCGTGACTAGCCACGGCATCAAATCAAATTTGGAGTTGAATTTGATTTCCGAATCAGAAGTGCGGAAATTGAGTAATCTATTCATCCCCTTCCGCCTCACTTTATTAATTTTCGAAATACGATTTTCACAGCAAAACTTTTTTTCGATAACATCTTGTCGGATGGAAGATTTTTGCAAATCTCCATTTCGTACAAAATCAATGAAACTTTGCAATAGATATCTACGTTTGCGGAGCTTACTGAGATTTAGAATTCGATCCCTAAGTAAGGGGTTTTTGGTATATATGGAGTAATTATGTAACTCACCTCGAAGGACGTAACATTTTTGTTCATTTGCAAATCTTTCTTCAATATCAGTGAGCTCGTTCAAGCAATTGGAACTAATTTTCCATCTGTGAGGCGCTACGTCGCGCCAAAGTAGTAGCGGCAAGTTATGGTTGGGGAAGCAGTCTAACCATTTATTCCAATTATCTGCGTCTGAATCACATAATTTCTTCAAAACTCCCCATTCTTCTATGCATTTCAAAACGTGTTCATTGAAAAATTTATTTGCAACTTTATCAGTCGCTTCGCCAAGTGAGATATTTGAGCAATTAGTTACCTGACTCGAACTTGAAATGGTTGAGTCGTACTCAACGAACAGATCCGAGGAATTTTTCGAGCAAGCCAAAGATTGCTCAAGCTGATAAGGGGTTAAACTGTTACCCCAGTCCCCGTTAGTTTTAGTTTCCTTTTCAATATTGCTTCCGCTACCAGTTGACAATAGATTCAACTTAAAGTTTTCCTTCATGCCTAGATCCCAAATACTGTTATAGAGATAAGCTTGAGATAACCATTGAGTTTTATCAAATTGTGACAATCTATTTATAGATCTGAAGAAACCTAAATTTGTTTCTTGAATAGTAATATTTAATACTTCCACTAATTGCGTGCGCAATGTGACAAGTTCACTAAAGTAACGACGTAAATATCTGTTAACTTTTAGGTACAAATTTGATGCCGCCAAATTGAATTTCTCAACCGCTTCTGCAATAACTATATGTAACTTCAAGGTCATTTCTTTAGAACCTGTTACTTCTTCCTCATCAAATTTTAGAAGGTTGGTGAGGTCTGTATCTTTCAATCTGTAATTTAAGGTTAATTCATAAGCCTGAGCTGTTTCAATGTCCGGTTGATCTATGTTAACCCCTGGATCCGCTGGATTTGACAATCTGGTTACGTAATTATCCGCAACAAATTTTTTACTAGTTGATTCTTGAGTGACTAATTGCTTGTCGAGATTACTAACTGGTTGCACCTCTCCGACGATATTGATAGATATCCCATTTCTTATACCAAAATTTGAATTTGATTCGGCTATTTCGTCTGTATCGTTATTAAACACCGGCCTTATCTGAGTATTATAAGTTGGGGCAGATTCAGCTGAGATCCTTCCGGCTTTGAAAAATAGGTTGAACTTTCTTAATAAAATGAAACTTGGTTTCAACAATTTTCCTAACTTGAAATTGGAGTCAAGAAAGAGATAGGCTTGCCTGGTTCCCAGCGAAAAACTTTCTCTGCAAGTTCGGACAAGTTTTTTTCTAACAGGCCGCCAGAATGAAGGTTGTTTTTGAATACTTCCAAAAGGTATATCCGTCTGATATCCCAAAGCAGTTAGATAAGTAAATCTAGGCCTATTTTGTCTCAACTTCCGTTTCTTTTTCGATATTTTACCCCCAATTGATTCAACTTTCAGATATTTCTTCCGAAGAGTCAGTCGTTTCTTTCTACCAGCGGAGTGCCAGGGCTTCAGCCGAAACGGATATACTACTTTTATCTGTATACCTTCTCTCAACCAGCGAGGGGGAAGTTGATCCTGTGAAAACTCCTCACCATCAAATGTACAATTAATATGAATTTCTTTTTTCCATTTCGTCCAGTCTTTATTCCATTCGGAATTTTGTCGAAGTAATATACGGCCAACAGTTTTGAAAACTATAAGTACAGGTAGTTTTATAAACTTGCGAAATCTTGACTGAAAAACCAGCATGTAACCCCTTCCATTATGAATGGGACCTATGTCTGATCTAGCCGCTACAGCTGAACGAGCAAGTCTCGACTGGTTTAAGTCCCTTTCTGCCGATGCGGGGGAAGTTAATTGCTGCCCAAATTGGTAATTCATAATCTTTTTCGAACCAGTAAGCAATTTTTCGGTCTTCGAATCTGTTAAATGCTCAACAGGTAATTGAAGCGGGATCGGTATTTCCAGTAATCTAAGGAAGAAAGCCGGACGCACCTTTTCTTGAAGTGTTTTCCATAGCAATGTTTTCCGCCTCCTGGACCGCATAGACCCCTTCAAGAATTTTCGGCGGAAGTCAGATATTCTTGCATATCGTTTCACTAATTTCGTTGATCTGGGTTTTCCCTTTGCAAAGGTGAAGCCGACATTTCGCAATTTTCTGTGGCGGATATCGCCGTCTGCTCCCGGAAAATCAAATTCGGGATCAAAATATAATTCGTTATTGCGAGCCAAATTTGCACTCAAATCTTCGACGTTGTGGGGTGCGCATACCCTCTTCCCCAAATTTAGAAAGTATTTACCACCGTTTACTAGAAATCTATTTGCTAAAAAAATTTGATCAAATTTGTGGCAATTTTTTTCTTGCGTTATATAAGTTAGAAATAATGCTCTATCTTCGGGATCCAAATTTGTTATTTCCTCCCAAGTGACAACAGGCCCGGACGGAGATTTCATCCCTCTGAGAATTTTTTGCACGTCATAGTCATACAAAACTCGATTTTTGAACATAAATTGAAACATACGTCGAGCCCTCACTGGCAAAGTTTCCCACGGAAGAGGGTTCCTGCTTCCCCGCTTCAATTTTTGATTCCTTCCGGAAATCCAATCTTGGATAGAATTCTTTTTAGTTTTAGTTGTGGTGCCACCTCTCCCCCTTCTAATTTTTTTCCTTGTATCTAACTCATTCCAATTCCATCTAGTCAAATCTAACTCATCTCCTGTTAAAAATGTTTGTGGAACCGGAATCTGCATACGCAATTTATTAATAAGAGAGTCGTAAACGTGGGGTACTCTTTTCTTATTCCCACCTATTAATCGAATTTTTCTTTCCATCGCCTCCGAAAAGAGAAACCCGGTATCTAATAATTTGACTCGATCCTTTAATTCTTTTTGGAAAATTTTGTTTCTTACTAAGTTTCGCAAAATCCAGCCTCGATATGAGGAGTGGGCCCCTGCAAATTTGTAGGGCCTCACCGTAGATTTATCCAATTATTTCTCAAAAATTGACAAACTAGGCAACGTTGCAATGCATAACCTCTGTCTTCCATCAGTTATACACTTCTTGAAGAAATACATAGATGTTTTCCCTTTGTAAAAACTGCTATTTATATCGGATCGACTATTTCTTATGAATCGATTACTCCTATTTTCTCTGGAGGGATCGAAAAAAGAGGTAGGCCACGGCTTGAAAAACCACCACAAAAAATCTGGATATTCAGCAATTTCCCAAAAAGACATTTCCTTATCATAGGGTTCATTCATGAACTTTACGGTCCAAAAAGGAACCGGAGCTCTACCCAGATAAATCAATGCGTTTGATACATAAACAATACTAAAAGTTGTATAGATGGCACGTTTCACTAATAAATATATGATTGGTGAATCTTTTTTTACACGAATTAAAAGGAACTTGGACAAGTAGCTGAACGCCATGTGACCAGTTAACCAGCCAAGGAAGCTAGTTATTACAAATACTAGCTTACTGCTGTAACGGAAGAAAAAGAGGTGACTTAATCTGGCCAACACAGGATTCGGTAGCAAAACCGGATTCAAAATTTGAAACAAGAAACTATTAAGAAATAAACTAATTAATCGCGAATCTCGCAACGAGGTGACGGGACGCAGAATCTGGTAATCTGGTAAGTCATTAATTGTTAGACAAAATACAACCATGTAAGGTATTACCACGATAGTTAGCAAGTGTGGTTTTGATAACAAAATATAGATCGGTGAACAATAAATTGACGAAGTAATTGCTAACTGTGCCAGCATCGAACCACTTAGAGACACGAGACCGCTTATATTTCCCCCCAAAAGAAAGGCCCTTAGACATAAGATTTGGGAAGGTCCAACGGGTAGCGTCGCGAGGAAACCGTAGTATACGCCAAAAAGTATATAGGGACTTATCAATCTCAACCCGGTTAGTGACAAAATATTCAGTATATCTATATTCGTTGTAGCCTTTTTGATGTACAGATTTGTCGTTCCATTTGTTTTTATCCATTCAGAATTTTTTCTAGTCGTGTAGATTCTTTCTCGGTCGCTCGGTCTTCCCCATTTCCATATTTAATCTTTCGATGTCCATATCGATACCATGTACATTATACACACGAATTTGAAATAACACAAATAATTTTGAGAAATCAGTTACAAATTTGAAATGGAAACTTTACCGAAACAATTGGAATTCCACTTCTTAATCGTAGGAAAAAACAATGAAATCAATAAATTTCTCGATTAAGAATTTTTATAGATGACTACGTAGATATCTTTTCATAATGGTTAATTAACGATTGTTAATTCTCTTTTATTAAAAATAGCTTCGTTAAACATTTAATGTCTGTCTCGATAAGCTGCGGCAATCTGATACGGATTCACCCCTACGCCGCAACGGACGAGTGACTAGCTCGAGAGCATCTCTCGCATTAACAGATCCATGAATTTGCGCAAATGTAAATTCGACCGACCATTTTGTATCTATATCTCTAGCTTCCAAAGGATTAGCGTGAGCCATTCCAGTAATTGCCAAGTCCGGTTGCAGCTCATGCATACGCTGCACCTGACTATAGTTGTCGGGTTTTTCAACAATCCGAGGCATGGGTTTTTTCATCTCTCTACAAGTATGTTGCAGGAGCAATAGCTCGGCAGCTTGATAACGCCTATCCATGTAAGGAATACCTACCTCGTAAACAACCATTCCGCATCGAATTGAAAATCTTGCTATAGAAATTTCCAGTAGATTATCTCCCATGAAAAAGACAGATTTACCGGTTATCATTTCGAGATAATCACTAAGAATTTTCCATATCTGATTCTCTCTTTCTTCCAAACCATCTGGTTTTACATCAAATACTGAACAAATTTTCTCTATCCAAGCACGTGTTCCATCGGGGCCAATTGGAAAGGGTGCCCCGATAAGCTGGCATTTTCTTCGACGCATCGATGCTGTTGCCGTCCGGCTCAAGAAGGGGTTGACTCCGCAGACGTAGACGCCTTCGCCTAAAGCGGGAAGTTCATTGTACTTCTGCGAGGGTAGCCAACCCGATACAGAAACAGACTGACGTTTCAATTCCAAATTCGATTGAGAAGCTACACTCGAAGGTAGAGATCCGAAAAGTACTAAGCTGCATCTGCCCCTTTCGTCGATAAATTTATCACTTGAGTCGACGTCAGCCACGACAAGCTTAGACGCATGTCTTTTTTGCTGGTTCATTATACGAGGATTAAATTCCGGACATCGATGTGTCGTGGCAGCTAATACGGTATCCTCCCCCTGGGTGAAGGCATGGTCCAACCCGTTTGCCCGTGCAACTACAATCGGTACTCCAAGTTGCTTTTCCAATTTGGGCGCTATGCCCTCCGAATCCATTTTTATTATCTCTGTCGTGCAGGTACCGATCCAAATAATCACACTAGGGTTTCTGTCACTTTTCACTCGTAAGCAAATTTTTTCTAATTCTTCTTGATCATTCAACTGGGCTGAGATGTCTCCCTCTTCTGATTCCGCCATTGCGTAACGAGGTTCTGCAAAAATCATGACTCCAGGAGCATTCTGCAAGAAATAACCGCGAGTTTTCGTACCTACTACCGGGGAAAAACTATCTTCAATCTTTTGGTACAGCCAAGCTACGCAACTAATAGGACAAAAAGTGTGATAGTTACCAGTTTCGCACTCAAAAGTAGGAATATCAAAAGTCTTCATGAAAGTGTTTCCTTAGAGGGGTATAAAAGGATATAGATGCATACGCGGAGACGCAACCTCTTCAGTATTAAATAATTGCAAAATCAAACGGAGTATCTTGCTGATTTTTCCGATTTTTTTTCCCTTTTTCCGAATTGGGGTTCAAGTAAAAGTCGGAGAGTAAACTAAATAATTCCCTATCTGGAATTTCTCGCGGTACGATTCCCTCTGGCTTAGATAAAGTCTAATCCGCTATATTTGAATAGAAGTCACAAACAAAATTTAGATTTGGTTGGCTTTCAGCCATTTCAAATAAAGTTTTTCCCTTCACCCTCGAAATACGAATATCTTCGACTAGAGGTAATACTTCTAGTACAGGCATAGGGCAAGCTTCTACATATTTATTGATTAAGTCTCTTTCAGATGTTCGGTTTCCTACCAAACCGGCTAATCGCAAAGGATGGGTATGTGCCTTTTCCCTAACTGATGCGGCGATGCGATTTGCCGCAAAAAGAGCGTCGAATCCATTATCGGTTATAATGATACAGTAATCTGCGTAATTCAGCGGGGCAGCAAAGCCCCCGCAAACTACGTCCCCCAAAACGTCGAATAAGATAATATCGTATTCGTAAAAGGCATTTGATTCTTTCAATGGCTTCACCGTTTCTCCCACAACATATCCCCCACAGCCTGCTCCCGCGGGGGGTCCGCCAGCTTCGACACAATCTACTCCCCCGTAACCTTTATGAATTACATCTTCGGGCCACACATCTTCATAATGATAATCTTTCGATTGCAAAGTATCTATAATTGTAGGTATCAAGAATCCTGTAGGGGTAAAAGTACTATCATGTTTGGGATCACACCCAATTTGTGGTACCCGTTTACCCCTTCTAGCTAAAGCTATTGATATGTTGCAGCTAGTTGTTGATTTCCCAATTCCGCCCTTGCCGTAAACTGCTACTTTCGTCTCACGAAGCTCCAATTCGTGTTCATTTCTCCCGACTATTGTTCATCTTCCCCATCTCTATCTCTTTCCCTTTTGTTCCTTTTATTCCTCAGAAATATTACTTCTTTTTACGCTACGAGGTAGGAGAATCCTGCGGCTATTCTACCATGCTTCTTGGAGGGGGGGAAATAGAAAGTACTAATTAGCGACCGATCGATAAAGGTCGTGGGGGGCTTGTGGGGTTGATCTCAACCTCGATCGGTTGCCCCCCCCCCCTCTCTCTCTCTACCACGATTCGAGGACCCTTCCATTCAAATGGGATTGCTATTGCCGCCGCCTCCTCCTATAATGGAGGTTAGAGTGTACGCAAAGTCTACTTCACAAAATGTCGGGGAAAGCTTAACGTGTTACAGATTTAGAAGCGGTTCAAGGAACAAAGGTCTTTGAGTGTGTACGAGACTGAATCCCCTGTGACTTTCCTCGGTAGCTCAGCGGTAGAGCGGTCGGCTGTTAACCGATTGGTCGTAGGTTCGAATCCTACCCGGGGAGATTCGTCCAAATCTACGTCAATAATTCCTAGTAATTGGGTAGCTGTGTTTCCCCCATACGCCAAATCAAATTGCGTCGGACCATGACCCACCAACCAGTGAATGATTCACTATCGTGCTTACTTCCAGCTCTAACAATTGAAGAAAAAGAGATTTGTGCGTTCTTACCCCCCCCCCAAGGCGAGGACCCTGCCTACTCAGAGGTCGCTTTTGGGGGTCCCCCCCTCGATTCCGGTGTATTGAATGATTGGAATGAGCGAATCAATCAGTCATCTGGGGGGGGGGGTAAACCCACAATTTTAGAAAGGATCTATTCCAGAAGTGATGTTAAGAAGCTGTTTTGCAAAATAAATCCCTATGAAGTGAGCTATTGCTCCCTCTCAATGTTATTTCTAAGCAGAAAGACTCATATAGGAAATGGCCTCCAGTTCCTTAACTATTTGAGATGCTACAGCAAAATTATTTCTATCAGTAAAAGTGAAATATAGATCTTCCTTTCACTGATTTGGCTCCTAATTCTATTGCTAGAGATCTAGACAGAATGAAGGGTATCTAAGATTTGTTCTATGAACTTTCGCGAAAAAATTGTTTCGTCGTTCGATCCGATGACGCCCCACCAAACCGGAACGGATTGAATAGATAGTAATAAATTTCAAGCAACATATTATAGATAAGAAAATCCGGAACTGGGCAGCAGTTTCGCCTCATCCATTTGTTTCTATGAACCAGAAGCCTAAACCGAATAAATCGCTCTGGAAAATCTTCTGCTACCACGTAGGAATCAAAGCGAGCGGGACTAAATGTCTGCGGATATTGCAGATGTATATCCATAAAGGAATTTTCTTTGACGTATTCGGAATCTCGCTCCTCTTCATCCAAAGGTAGATTATTCCACCGCTTAATAGATGAGTCAGGTTTCAATTTCGGATTATCTTCATTATAGAGAAGGAAATTTTTAATTTTTTTATTTGACATTTTATTAAGGTGCTGCCTTCTCATACCGTAAATGGTGTAAAGCCTCCGCGCAAGTTTTTTCGTCGGCAACAAGCTGCGACGCGAGGAAGGAATGTTAGGATCTGGTTGGAACAGAAGCATGGGGTCCCAGATGAAGCGCCCCCCGAAGAGTCGAGTCGTTTCATCTAATCGATTACAGTGTGTCTCATATTCGTTAGATGAGTCGCCGGATATTCCCAAATCGATAAATTGCTCGCGTAGCAACATATTATCCAACCGGTTTTCCAATCTTTTAATCAATTTATCTGTCACATTAGTCGCAGATTTTTCAAAACTAAATAGATATCCGCCTCTCCCACACCATTTACTTCTGTCACCCTTAATCTTATTGAATTCAAAATCTTGTTGGGGTATATAATTCCGATTTTGGTAAAGGAGAATTAAATTATACAAATGATTGGGTTCAGATGATACCCTCATCAATTCATAAGCCCCGCTTCGCAGGAAACGGAGACGCCAAGCCTTACGGGACCAAGTGATCTCGCGCGACACTTCCGTCGGACTTGAGTTTCTTAGCTCGGGTGACTGTTGCAGTTCGAAGTCGGTTAGACGGCTAAACCCCCCCTTTCTCATAAATTGAGAGGAACGACTTGTAGAGGTTACACCTGAACAATACTTGGGTTTACCGATAGGAACGTAAAGGGAAAGACTACTACTGCGTCGACTTCCGCCTTTACAAATTTCTGAACGTGAGAGATTAGTCGAGAGGTTTTCCAGTACACCACAAGCTAGGTTCAAGTCATTCTCTACGAATTTGTCAATAACAATGAAATTTTCCTTCTCTCTGATATCCATTTGGAGCGAATCGCGAGCTACTAATCCAGCTAGTATTCCTAGGATATGCGAAAATAGAGTGAATTCATTAAATGTTGACTCGGTTATTGAAGGTTCCACATACCAGTTAGACAAATAATAAAATCGCATCTTCAACGCGTTACGACCAATATATGTATTCGTGAGATAAGTATCTATCAAACTATTCTTTGAAGTAGCTTCCTCTATCTCGTGAGAAAAAATTTCCCATTCAGAACCGGATTCTATCCCATTGCCCATATCACTAGCAGTCGAATGTTGTCTATGCAAAGCTAATTCAATTGCGTTGCTACATATAATCTTACTTCTTTTGGAAGTACCTATTAATAACGCCTCATTAGCAAGGAGGAGTAAATCTCGTTTACTATAACCCGTAGTTCCAGACCCAGTACCTTCAATAGGAGGAAGGGGCGGATTAGCCTCCATTTCGCAACCTTTGATACGTAATAGAATTGATAATTCTCTCTGACGTTGATACCCGTTGGATTTTCGAAAATTTATTAATTAGTTTAACCGGTTCGGAGCTACTGGAGCTGGATCTATCCTCGCAGGTACGTGAGTCGTAGCGATAACAACATTCTTGCGGATGTTGGAATTGCCGCGCCTGTCACCAATACTTTTCAATATTTGGCAAAGTAAGAATTTGGGATCAGCTTCTAGCTTATGATACGAACGATGAATATTCAATTCATGAATATCTTGAATCCATAGTGTACGGGGAGACATCTCTCTCGCCATTTCAAAAACGAAATTTAATCGGTGTACGCTTTCTTTCGAAATGAAATTTCCACGTACATTATTAAAAAAGGATCGGTTGTATATCAGCTTTTTAAGTGGTAGTTTCACCACTGGAAAGTAGGAATCGAATGCTACATCTCTAATAATGGAAGATCGGCCAGTTTCTGTGGGTCCTACTAGCAAAATTCCTTTAGATGGTAATAATCCCGATTGGAGTGAGATAGGTATGTCATGACATGGCATATTTAGTAGACTGCCTCTTCGTCTCGTTGTTACTGAAAATAGAATATTTCTCTCGAGGGCGGAAAAAGCCCACTTCTCCGCAGGATCCAACTTACGGATCTTGTGAGTCAATAGATCATTTTGCCAGAATTGCCGTAAGTATGCCAAAACATTAGATCTTTCTTGCGGATAAGGTTCGTGAGAAATCTCGTTGCTCAATAAATCAGAATTGGAATTCAATTTCGACACATACCTATAAAGAATTTTATTCGTCACTAGATGTTGAGTCAGTAGTTCTTTCTTACTATCTAGGATATCGGAGCTTTCTTCATGAAACATCCATGAATTGAGTTCATCTTTCACAAGGAAGAAAAAGATTATATTATTTATATAATTCGAGAATCTATTCAAAGAATGGATTAGTAGATCTCTCGTTGACATTTAGCTTGTCGAAGGGGAATGCATTACCTCTTTCAAATAGGATCCACGCGTTGGGTCTGTCAAATAGTCAATAGTATTGAAACGTTTCCATGAATGAAAGGAATTGGAACCCGAAACGGCAGACAAAGGATGTTTGACTAACGCAAGAACAATTAATACTGAAAAGATGAAGTAATAAAAGATAGACCTATTGGAAAATTGAGATACTGACCACCCCCCCGAATGTAGAATCTCCGCTTCATCAGGAATTTCTTCGAAAATGAGAAGACCTATCTCGGATACTATAGTATTGATGGAATCGTTGTCGAATCTCAATCCTAGGCTTTGCAGTCTTTGGAATAAGTAGGCTTTTGCGCCATCCACTACATCCTCAGCAATTAGTTTATAAATTCTAGGAAAATTATGATTTGAGTCATAACTTATTTTAAGTACTATTTCTGGATATGTTTCTCTAATCAGATCGTAGAAGTATCTCCACCAGGTGGGGGTAAAAAACCAAGGTATGTAATCCCTAAATAAGCTCCATTTTTCACCGATATTGTCTTTCCAAAAGATCCAAGAGATCTTATATCTGTTCAAATCTTTTAATAATTCATTGAAATTGATAGGGTGGAATGGACGAGTAGCCCCCTTCCGGATAGATTGATCCGCAAAGTCTGTATCTTCGTACGCAACCTCCTTTCCAATTGATTCTGCTAGAGATCTCGATGTTACATCGCTGCGTAATGGGAGTCTTAGCGACCAATAAGATGTTTCCAATTCTTCCGGTTCCCAGAAATACTTAATAGACAAATTCCTCTGATAGACTCGATCCAATACCAGATTCTTGAGGCGAGGTTGGGGTCGCCGATCCGACGATGAATCGGAGTTTATTGACGTCTCCTCCAAATAAACTCCATCGCTACTGCACGAATGTAGAGATGATTCTATTGTTTCACGAGGAGATGAATTCAAACCCGCCAGTAACCTCTTCAGATCCGAAATAGAATTGGAAAGTCCATCTGAATGAGTTACTAATGCTGTGGATTCATGCAGATTAGACAAAATAAATTGAATTGGCGTGAGTACGTGACCAGCAACCTCCACCGCTGTTTGTTTCGATAAATTGGATGACAACGAATCCGATAGTTGGGGATGAATAAATGAGACGATATTAGATGAGATGATTTCATCTTCGAAGCCCATATAGAAGTTTTCTGAGACGTCGAGATAACTACCGTTGCATTTCCCAAGAAAAAAATCTCTTTTGATTCTCGGAATAAAGTTGTTTCCAGCACAGTTCCGTATAGGTGAATCGTCTAGAAAGTTTAGTTTATCAACCTGATCGGAGATGTATCTCGAAATATTCTCACCAATATCTCTAGTTGAACCTCCCCCACGGTTTAAATCATGCAGAAACAGATTCCGAAATTGCCTCCCCGTAATGGAAAAAGCATCGCTTGAAAATCCTGCTCGGATAGATTCGATACGGGGCAACCCGAGAGAAGTAGGATTCACTGCAGGTTCCAGCTCGGTCGAAGAGCCTACCGATTTCTCACTCATTAACAGTTTGGATTCAATGAAGAAACTCTTTTTTCTCTCAAGAATTGTTTTGAGAAAAAGTATCTGTTCATCAATGTAACCATCGAATAAACTTGATAAAAGATCAAGCTTCGTGAGATCTATCTTGTTCAATTTCTCGAGATCTATATCGTTCAATTTTTCGATGCAATAATCGATGGTAGATATCAAAACTTTCTGGCGAGTAATCTCAGCAACAATCATTTTATAAAGAAATAAAACATTGAGAAATCGATGAAAATATTTCTTGTTCCGTTGATTGTTACTACCGAGACTGACACCAATATTACTCAGCAATTCGTTTCTTATTACTGATACACGGCAAATTGATTCCTCCAAGTCATACTTTAAGACTTCCCCGGCAGGGAAAGAAGACGAATCCTCGGTCGTATCGAGCCATCTATGCGCGTTTGACTTAACATTTTTATACTCATAAAATTTAAACTTAATATATTCGTTCAATAGGCGCTCTGCGTCACCTTTCCATTTAAATACTCTTTATTCAGTTGCAATTCTTGTTGCACCGGTGTACCCCCCGATCCCCGCCCATCCATTCAACCGATATTTGATTTGGAAGAAATATTCAGTAGATAATGCGCAGAAATAGTCATAGAAAAGAAATATGTATGTCGAGTAAAGAGGTATGACTCTACCTCGTCCATACAATCTAACTAAAGAATATATTGAATGTGTGTTATCCTCCTCTTTTAATTCGTTTGGAGAAGTAGTATTTTCACCTCGATCACTTATTTCTTTAGGTATACCTAAAATTTGAAAATAGTTTGGAAGAATCTCATTAAGGTTGAGGTGTCTGCTACTCGCTAGCCCAAGTTTCTTGACAGATATTTGAGTAAGCGGCATGTCGCCCTTCATTTTCAATGGAAATCCTTTCACAGATTTGACGCTATTACTGATGTCAATAACTACTGCCCCATCAGAAATCAGATTTGATTTCTCAATTATCGAGAGAAATTCGATGAGTCGATTTATTAATCCATTTCTCATTTGTAAATAAGTGTGTGGAATGGGAAATTCTTCCCCATTTTTGCCACAATCTAATCCGGATATACAGCCACGAAACGACGTCGTTTTCTCACAAGATGTAAATGAAGACAAGTTGGAAAAAGCTTCTCGCTCCGAGTAAAATCCCGATCCATCCCCCCGGTGATCTGCTGAATTTCCGGATTCAAGTGACGCCTTGTCATAGGAGTTTAATACTACGGGACTTAATGAGTCGTTTCTAAATTGTGTTGCTTGTAACCGACCCGGATCTCGCTTGTTACGATTTTCCCAAAAGAAGAACAAATCGAAATCACTTTGGTTGTTTTTAGAAACTACCATATCGTTATAGAATTTGAAAAACCTACTTGAATTTTGGAAACACCTACCCCTACAAAATACTTGAATCCCTTCAGTCTCATCCTTGGATATATCTCTGCCAAGGAGTGAACCTCTCACTACGCATGCCTTCCATCTACCGGAAACCAAAGGAATCATCCCATCGTAGCGAACTTGCTTCTCTTTTTTCGTTGAACCTGCAGAAATATCTTCGTTCAAACCTAAGTAGTGGGAAGCAGGTATTCTCCTCTTTCCGTTCCTTTCAACATATAAAGATCTTTCGAATCGGAGAAAGCAGTCGCAGGAAACATCAACGGGGTTTTCTGCTTGTTTCTTTCTGACTCCGTCACCCCCATTAATGACTCCCGTTGATACAACACTTCTTTCGATCAACCTTTTGTCACTCAAGCAATGCATAGAGATTGGTATTGCTAGCAACATCAGCATCTCCAGGGTTATGCCACTATCTCTTCTTAGTGAATTACGCAGATTGCGTGAAAATAGTGAACTTAGAAATCACAAGTCAGATAATCTAATAAAAGGTTCATAATTGGAAGATGGACTAATTAAAAATTCTTTGAGATGTTGGTTTTTCAATGATTCGAAGAAGTAATCTAATAGACTGACTTCTAGTAACTCCGAAATTTTAGATGAAAAATCTGGACTTCCTACTCTTTCTCTTGCCACCTTTTTTACCTTATTTTCTTTTTTCATATTAATTCTATGCAGTAGATACTATCTATTTCCCACATTTATTATACCAATAATTTCGAAAATTTCAAGATAGGATGGGATACATATTTCAAATGAGTCTAGTGATTTCTGTGAATAATCGTATCCAAAACTGGAATTAGATCGGGAATTCTAAAAGGTTACTGTCGAAGAGACCCACACATATCCCATCCACCTTAACCGTTCCTCTCTGTTCCAAGCAGACCGATGGAATCGAATTACCCAATTGGATGGGCGAACGACGGGGATTGAACCCGCGCGTGATGGATCCACAATCCATTGCCTTGATCCACTTGGCTACGTCCGCCCCCTCTGTTGATTTATTTGACTCCCCCCGAACGGGAACGAGATCTATCCGTTAAGCAAGCTAGATAGGTCCTTCGGTTGATACACATACATATTAACTGTATCTATATGGCGAGACAATAGAAAATCTTCGAAATGAGGAATGCACTCCTTCCTTTCCGTTATTCAAAAGATTGGGGTGGGGGTTTGCAAACATTCCACAAATCGGAATAGGAAACTTCGTAATCTACTAAATCGCGGAAGGATATTCCAAATAGTTTTCATAATTCAAGGTTGGAAACTGATAATCATGAAATTGCGAGAAGCTGTTACCATCTTCTTCCATTCTTTATACCGCAATACCGCACGAGATACCGCACGAGCCTTCATCTCATTGGACACCAAACCTCCCCCTCTGAAGTTGAGAGATTTGGCATCCAGTTGTGCTGCATAACCATACGGGTGTTATCCGTTCATAGAAGGAGCTTCAACAGAAGCCAAGTCTAGGGGGAAGTTATGAGCGTTACGTTCATGCATGACTTCCATACCTAGGTTAGCACGGTTTATGATATCAGCCCAGGTGTTTATAACACGACCTTGGCTGTCAACCACGGATTGGTTGAAGTTAAAACCATTCAAGTTGAATGCCATGGTGCTAATGCCTAAAGCGGTGAACCAAATACCTACTACAGGCCAAGCAGCTAAAAAGAAGTGCAGAGAACGAGAATTGTTGAAGCTAGCATATTGGAAGATCAAACGACCAAAATAGCCGTGAGCAGCTACGATGTTGTAGGTTTCTTCCTCTTGACCGAACTTGTAACCTGCATTAGCAGACTCATTCTCAGTTGTTTCTCTGATCAAACTAGAAGTTACCAAAGAACCATGCATAGCACTGAATAGAGAGCCGCCGAATACGCCAGCTACACCCAACATGTGGAAGGGATGCATAAGAATATTGTGCTCAGCCTGGAAGACGATCATGAAGTTGAAAGTACCAGAAATGCCTAGAGGCATACCGTCAGAGAAACTTCCTTGACCAATTGGGTAGATCAAGAAGACGGCGGCAGCAGCTGCGACAGGAGCTGAGTACGCAACAGCGATCCAAGGACGCATACCTAGACGAAAGCTTAGTTCCCATTCGCGACCCATGTAGCAAGCTACACCAAGTAGGAAGTGAAGAACGATAAGTTCGTAAGGACCACCGTTGTAAAGCCATTCATCGACGGAAGCTGCTTCCCAGATTGGGTAGAAATGTAACCCAATAGCTGCAGAAGTAGGGATGATAGCACCAGAGATAATGTTGTTACCGTATAACAAAGAACCAGAAACGGGTTCGCGAATACCGTCAATATCTACAGGAGGAGCTGCGACGAAAGCAATGATGAATACAGAGGTTGCGGTTAGCAAGGTGGGAATCATTAAGACACCGAACCATCCGATGTAAAGACGGTTTTCGGTGCTGGTGATCCAGTCGCAGAAGCGACCCCATAGGCTTGCGCTTTCGCGTCTTTCTAAAGTTGCGGTCATGACAATTTTCGGTTTTCAAGAGATAATTAGTGATTCCCCAGGCTAGTAAGCTTGTTATTCTAGAATATATCACAAAAACCTATCTGTGTCAACCAAAAAAAATTGATTGAGTCTCCAGAATTCTCGGATATGGGGGCTTCTTCTTTATATCTCAAACAATTTTTACTCCCAATTTTTACTCCCAATTTTTACTCCCAATTTTTACTCCATATGATGCGCGTCCCAATCAAATTCAGTCTCTGAAAAACTGGTTACGTGTCAAGCCTTTTTGCGGGGCACTCCGCAACTCTGCATTGTCCCCCCCCCCCCCCGCTACCCTATTGGGAAGAGTCTAACAATTAACAACCCAAGGAAGAAGTAGTTGCCAATCCCCGCTTGTGTCTTAGACACCCGTTATTCGTCGCTCACCCCTCACTCAGCCATTTCTTCGTAGCGTCTTTTGATTCCTAGATAGTTTGTGCCCCGGTTCCAACCCACAATATATTCGTTGTGGATTGGAACGAATCCGAAACTAACGGAAGTGAGCAAAAGCTTTGTTGGCTTCCGCAACTTTATGAGTCTCCTCTTTCTTCCGTATGGCACTACCGGAATTTCTAGCGGCATCCATTGATTCATCACTCGATCTTAGAGCCATACTTCGACCTGAGCGTTTTCGACACGCGATTAATGACCACCGGATAGCCGAAGCTTTTCCCTCTGCCGGTACTACTTCAACGGGAACTCGATAAGTTGATCCACCTACACGTTTGGTTTCTGTCACTACGTCGGGAGTTACCCCGCGCACCGCCTGTCGCAGAACAGACAGTGGGTTCCTATTTGTCTTTTACCTAATCCGCTTCATAGCCTGATAAAAAATATGATAAGCCAGCGATTTCTTGCCATTTTTCAGGATACGATCGACTAGCATATTTACTAATCGATTACGATAAATTGGATCTGATTCGATATTTTTATTTCTGTTCACTACACTGCTCCGATGTAACACGAGTTTGCAAATATAAATATGTCAGATTTCAATCAATTCTTTTATTTCACTTTTATTTCAATGGTATCTTAGGCTACTATTTCGGCTTCTTTACTCCATATTGTAGGGTGGATCCACCAGTTAGTCGGGGATCTCCCTCCAAACTGCACGTGCGACTTTCATCGAATACAGCTTTCCACATGATTGAATAGAAACTATTCAAATGATGTTGAACCATCTATTTTTTGAGATGCAAATCATATTTACTCATTGCATATTGAGTATCCGTTTTCCCCCATTCCACGGATAAAAAAAAAAATCGAAGTTTAGATATAGAAGAAGAAAATCTCGCAATTCAGTTATCTTACTAGGAATGTCCGTAGGTTTCTCAATCCAATCAGTAAATGTGCATAAAGCCTTCACTGAATCTCCGTGGTCGTAATCTAAACCTGTTCCAAGAGGAAAAAACGTCCCAAGATTCTCTAGATGGGAGTCCAGGTAAAACTCAACTTACTGGAATAGAACACCTTAGACACCAAGTTGTTTCACACAAATAGATAGGTAGTAATTAATCTCTATCAATCTCTGTAATAGCAGGCTTCAGTCCCCTTGCAATGCTGGGTCAGCTACACATTTAACATATCAGAACAACTGATACGGAATCGTTGCAATGATACAAGTTGTGACAATGTTCTGCGACGCACTAGAACGCCCTTTTTTACGATCCTTCACCCCTACAGCATCTAAGGTTCCTCTAACAATGTGATACCTAACACCGGGTAGGTCTTTGACCCTTCCGCCTCTCACGGGGACCACCGAATGTTCCTGCAAATTGTGGCCAATACCTGGTATGTAAGCCGTTACCTCAAACTTGGAGGTTAATCGAACTCTCGCGACTTTACGTAGGGCAGAGTTGGGTTTTTTTGGTGTAGTCGTGGAATAGTCGACAGCTCTAACGTCACTATACGGAACCGTACGTGAGATTCCCACCTCATACGGCTCCTCGTCATTCAATTACTCCTGAGATGGTAAAAGGAGTCCAAAATTCCTCCCAATTGTTTTCAACTACAAATACGAAATAAAAAGAAAAGATTAAATCCTTTTCAATTTCTTTTTAAGGCTTCGGCTTCGCGCCCCACTCATTTCCCGGATCCCGTTATTATTAGTAAGCGACGCAGATAAAAAGATGAGAAATCTACCAAATCGATGGGTAGATTTATTAGTGAGTTCCCTATTTTCGTGCAAGTAATATGATGCGGATTGAGTATGGAGGAGATTGACGAGTCGGTATCAGCTTATCCGCATCATTAATCACTTTTTGATAAGGAATCCATTTTGAAATGGAGGCAGTTTCGATATCTCACTCTCGTTCTTTATTTCGTTTCGACGAGGCTACCTGAGGAGGATCCGGCAACCTAACGCCGACGAACTACCCTAATAAGTAGGTGAGCTAAAATATGGAGTAGGTAGGATCCGACCACTACCTGAAGTTTGCCAGCGACGACGACACTGAAGTAGCAACGAAGAAGAAAAACCAAGCATACATACAAAAAAAAAAATAAGTCAAAAGGGGTGAATGGGTTATTTGTTTAGCTGATTGCGGCTTAGTCAGCCTGTTCCGTCGCGAGCCACTGGTCAAGCCCCACTGCATTCTACTACTCCTCCTCCGCGATCCGAATCAGAAGTCTAGGTTTCGCAGGGAAGAAATTGTACCACAAGAGCTAGGGGAGGTCAAGCCGCTTCTGTCACCAGTTGCTATTAGCAATCCCATATCTCAAGGATTAGGGGTAAGAAAGACCGAAAGTCTAGCAGAGGAAGAGTTAGCACCGGCAGGGGTGAGGGGCTGGTATATTAAGCATAGTTACAAGGTTACAAGAATGTTAGTTAGAGGTGGAGGCAGCCTCGACTCCCTCGCGACATTCTTTGAAAAATCTTTTAAATTGAATTTGGGGACTTGCCAAACCGAAACTGCCTCCCAGTTTCTTTTTGGGTGGAGCTAAGAAAACGAATGGGCCAAGCACACTGAGCAATCTGTTATCTCCGCCAATATCCTATCTCTATAGTGTGGGACCCATAAAAACTATTTCGAGCAGGAGGAGAGGGGCTCCGTTTATCATCCGTATCTGCTTCTGCTTGTTTTGCTCCTTTCAATTACGCTAGGTTTTCCATGTCGGACGAGAAGGTAGGCTGAGAGCATAGCAAGGCATGCGGGAAGACGAAAGCTCCACATCCCCTGAACAGCAAGCTGGCGGGTTCTTTCCCGCGTGGAACTCTCCAGGGCTTTTCCCCTGCCCGAAACCTTGTTATAGACGTATGCCAGCGAGGAGGCGGCGCCTCCTACGATATCGCGAAACCCTTCAAGGACAGTCTTTCTTACGATCCATAACGGGGTAGAAGAGGTATTGGGCTCTGGTGGTCCAACCACACGGTTCCACACCCTGCTACCAACGTCCGTTATGAGTTTCTGGCGGTCCGCATCCGTAAGGGAATGGGGCCCACCATTCTGACAGACCTCGTTAGGGACAACGAGCATTTGGTGTACAGCGTTGATAGAGGCTCGGTCCATAATCTACTTAAAGACGCCCACTAAGCCAAGGAACTGAACGAATGAGTTGAAAAGAACGATCATGTAAGATATACCTCCTTTAAAGAAAAGAATTGAACAATACGACAATAAAATGGTTGTGGGTGACGAACCCACGTGGCCGTTGGCGGCGCCCGAAGGGTGCGGCTCTTAAGAAGTTGCCAATAGAGGAGAAAGGAGGCAGCAAGAGCAGATGGTGACATTGACAGGGGGTTGTTGATTTTCATAGGGTATGGAAGGTAAAGGAGGTAAGAGGAGGGGGGGGATCGACAATGTCGATAGTGTCGATTAGTGTCGATAGTGTCGATAGTGTCGATAGTGTCGATACTTTTCAGTTTGAGTCAATTTAGTGTCGATAGTGTCGATAGTGTCGATAGTGTCGATACTTTTCAGTTTGAGTCAATTTCTGGTACGGGGTCATTCCTTGCGCTCCACTGGGATCTCGAGCCCTAGGAGTCGCAGGCTGTCTCGTCGGATCGAGTTGTCAAGCAAAGGGAAAGTGGAGAGGCGGCTAGAGCGTCGAGTAAGGTGAACCAACCCATCGTTTTCTAAGCTAAGAGGGACACCCAGACGGTCTTCTTCTAAGTAAGAGACAAGGTGCATCAAGAGAACCACCTCATGAGAAGCAAGTATGCGAGAGGTCAGCAATCCGTTGTGGTATAGGCTGCGTGAGTTCCCCGGCAAAGACTCCTCCTCTAGCTTTCCATAGTACGGCTTGGTCTGGGACGGGAGATAGACTCGGTCTCTGGAACCCACTAGGTTGTGGAAAAGGGCGAGCTCTTGCAGGATAGGGTTCTTTAAGACCCTCCTCCTAAAGTCAATGAGATCTGTGGATTGGTGCATCTGGTGCGCTTCCTTAATAAACAAGGAGATAGCACCTGTTTGGCTAGTCAAGCTAGCTCCATTTAAGCCCGAGTAGAGCACCCGCTTTAAGAGGGGCTTGGGACACCCGTCTCCCCACTTCTCCATGACGAAGGGCCAGAAGGAACCTGACTGGTACGCCTCCCACGTATGGGGCGCTTTAGTGCGGCCCATAAGGCCTGCATAGATGCCGGTATGACAAGCCACCATATCAATCTCTTCTAGGGTGAGCTCCTCGGGGAGAACTAACTGGTTGATGACCCGGCAAATAACCCTCTTAAGATCGCGTCTCAGGTTAGCTAGGGTGGCTGCACCGAGGCTGCCCTTTGGCACTAGTCGCGAGTAACTGGGTAGTTTTGCGTAGGAGGTCGCAAAAAGGTGTTGCACAGGGCTCCTACGGAAGAAATAGGCTCGGTCTCCCGGACCAAATAAGCGGAAGAGCAGATAGCATGTGCTGGTTATTACCTTGCTCTCCTCATTAAGGAGATCCACGAGCTCTTCGTATCGAGAGGGGGTGGCAGCCAACCTCGATAGCCCAGAGCTCAATGGTTCCGAGAGAGGATAGGGCAGACCGGCCAAGGTGGTGCTAGGCTGTAGGGGGGGCAGCTTGTGCACGTCACGCGGGGAGGTTCTCTCTGCTTGTGAATAGATATCTCCCACCCGACTCTTTAAGCCCTCCCTTACCCTGATGGAAGAGACCGCCCACTCGACTATCTGGTCCTCCGTCCATGTCTCCTTCCTGCGATAGGCTTCCTCCAGTCCCGAATGCTGGTTTAGGAAATCCTGGGTCTTCTCCTCTTCAGGGAGGGTGAGCTGGCGCTCTAAAGGTTCACTCTCTTTTCCTTTCGCAGCCGGTCTCTCCCCCCGACCAGAAATTGGGCATAAAGTATCGACACTATCGACACTATCGACATTATCGACACTATCGACACTACTATCGACACTATCGACACTATCGACACTATCGACACTATCGACACTATCGACACTACTATCGACACTATCGACACTATCGACATCGTCCACTGTCTCACAGCCTCCTCGTTCCCATCTCTCTCTGTCCTCCTTAAATCCTGCCCAAGGATCCGTTTCCATCAGATACCGCATGGTACCTGTTATCCTGTTCTTCCTTATAGGTTCCCCCTTCCTGAGCCTTAATCCTTGCACAACTCTCCCTGTAGACTTTCTCCTTATTACAACGTCTCGGTATCCCTGTGATCGTGCAAAGTCATCGAGGGCATCCCCAAACTGGTTAAAAGGAATAGGTTCTATCCCATTAGTGTCTACATAGAGTGTATAATCCTCGTAGAGAGACCCGGGAAGCGGGACCTTCTTCGCTCCTAATGTACTCTCGGCTCCCGGTTCATATCTTACATTACGAGTGACCCACTCGATTAGCCCAGAGCAGTCCGCCCCGCCTCCAGTGAACTCGTTGAGGGCTTCTACACAGTGGCCTATCCGGGTCTTTTCAGGCGGCATTCCCAAGGCCCATGTAACTAGCCCGCTGGCGTGCTCCTGGAGCTTTTCAATCAGGAAGGGATCGCGCCGTGTGACTGTTCTGGGTGTTTGTAAATAAAGAATACGCCTCCTCCCCCCCGCTAGATCGGTCCACGTCTGGCCACCTCCAGTTAGCAGTAAATATGGAGTGGGCTCCGGGCTTAGCCGACATGGCGGGTCTTCCTTTAGCTTCTACTGTGACCCTCTCGTTGGAAAGCAACTTCTTCAAGATGCTGGCAGCCGCATCACTCGGCAGCCGAGCCACATCCGGAAAGAGCAGTAGGTTCTTTCCCTCTATCAGCGTCAGTTCAAATCGATTGGCTATTCTGCTCACGTCTAAGGTTTCACACCTCTCCCCCAGAATGTGTTCCAGTAACTCTGTTAGGGTCGACTTTCCCGTAGCCCCGGAGCCCCACAGGAAGATACTGAACTGCTCTCGGGTATCTAGGGTGAAGACTAGTCTCAGGAATGCTCTCAACAAGTTTAGCTTTAATATGTCTCCATCCATCAGCGTCAGGAGGAAGCCCTTCTGAATTGGGGTAAGCTGTGTACACCAATCCAGCCTAATATTTGCGTAGCTCGTGCAAACCCACGAGGGGGTGGGCGGAAGTAGCTGCATCCCTGATCCGTTAGGTACCAGAACCCCGTTAAGAAAAGGAATTCCCGGGTCAACCGTTCTGAACCGCTTCAGCAGTCGGCGCAGGCGCTCCTCCACTGACTTAAGAAAATGCTGGTGTTGCCGTAGAAGGGGGGGGGCCACTGGGGTTTGCTCGACGGGCCGCTCTCTTCCCTTACGACGATCCCGT